CTCCAATCATGAACATTTATTTTCAATATCACAATATCATAAAAAACTCATGTTGCTTTTAACATTCATTAGTAATAATTTACTAATTTAAATATTTTTTAGTACTTAAAAAAACTAAAGTATATTAAAAGTCATATAATTAATATATTATTATATTTTTAATTTAAAATATAAATTAAAAAAAAAATATAAATTAAAAAAAAAATATAAATTAAAAAAAAAATAATTTATAATAATAAATAATAAAAAGTAGAATTTATTACTTAAATTAAATATAAATTATTTCTTGAGTTGGGCCCATAATTTTTAGTTCGGGCCCAGTTAATCATTATAGCCATCCTTACTCTATTATGTCAACCCCCTAGCCTCTTTTTATTACGAAAAAAGAGAGCAAATAAAAAAAAAAAGAGAGATTAAACATTAGGTTTAGGGATAATCAGGTTTGAACTGATGACTTTCACCACATAAAGGTGACACTCTACTACTGAGTTATATCCCTTCCCTAACCTCATTCGGAAGTAAAATTGTAAGAACTTCCCAAAGAATTTTTAAATTCAATACATTAAATTCTTTCAAGACCTCGGTCGTAAAGAAAGAAAAAAGAATAACTAAGCTATGCTTTCACCTACACCTAGTAGGAAAAAAGTTATCTATTCTCCATATATTTCTTGATCCAGATCAACATAAATTAGAATTATTTGGTTATCAAGTTGACACAAGTGGAACCCTCTGCTCTCTCGTGGTACAATCTTTTTCCTATTGATTTAGCACTTTTATATCGATCCAAACAAAAAAGATAACTGATGCTAATACTAATATAATAATTTATATATCATTAACTAATACAAAAGAATAATAACTGTTTTTTAGTAGACTTACTTACTTTATTAAGCTATATTTCCAATTCGCGGACACAGCCGCTAGGAGCATATAGTCCTATTTATCTCGTTTTAATATAGGTCATCGAAATTATCTTGTACAACGTAACCCAATCATACTATCCATACCAAAGCACAAAAGTAAAAATGTTTCATCAAATCGATTCCTAGTTAAATAATGCATAACTACACGGATAAGCTCACATTAACCCGTCAATTTTGGAATAAAATTTGTGATTTTAAGAAATGATAATATCGAGATATATAAAGATATAAATAAAAAATTAGCATGTTAATGATATGAAATTAACAAAAATTTCATATATTAGATGTATTTTTATTCATTCGTGTCTGATTAGAACACGAAAGCTAACTCAAAAAAAAAAAATTACCCTTTGGGACATAGGAATAATCGAATAACGAAAATAAATAAAATCCAATTTATCTAAAAATAAAAATTGAACGAGAAGCCGTATGAGGTTAAATTCTCATGTACGGTTTTGTACAGTGACGGTAAGGATAACTTATCTGTCAACTTTTCCACTATCACCCCCAAAAAACCCAACTCTGCTTTACGTAAAGTTGCTAGAGTACGATTAACCTCTAAATATGAAATCACTGCTTATATACCTGGTATTGACCATAATTTACAAGAACATTCTGTAGTATTAGTAAGAGGCGGAAGAGTTAAAGATTTACCCGGCGTGAAATATCACATAATTCGAGGAATCTTAGATACTGTTCCAGTAAAAAATCGTAAACAAGGGCGTTCTAGTGCGTTGTATATTCTTATCTAATATTTGCATCATTTTATGATGATATCATGTCAATTGCTAAAAACATGTAAAGTATATAGCTAACCTAATAACGAACGTTTTGTAAGGGGACTAGAGCAGGCTAAAACAAACGAAATTTATTACTTTTTTTTAAGTAAATTTCGAACTATTACATAAATATGTCTAAGGTTCAATATTGAATTCATTTAATAAGTTTTTAGTTTTTCCTTACGTTGCGTGTGTCAACAAAAAATTTAAAATGTCTTGACCTTTTCAGAACAGGTTCGAGTCAAATAGCAATGATTTGAAACACCTTTTCTTTTAAATACGATATTTTATTTTTAACCTAAGGACTTAATCGTATAGATATAGAAAATACAAGATTTCTAATCAATGACAAAAGAAAAGAAACGGATACTCAATTGAGAATGAGTAAACATAATTCTATGCAAAAGAAATAGATTTCATATTTATATATGCAAATAAAAAAATGTGGAAAGCCGTATTCGACGAAAGTCGTATGTACGGTTTGGAGGGAGATCTTTCAGACCTCTAGGGATCCACCCTACAATATGGAGTTAAAAAGCCAAAATAACTTATTATTAACCTTTATGAAAAAAATTTTATAAACCTTTTTAGCGCTCATGTCACGGCAAAGTACTGCAGAAAAAAAAATGGTGAAATTTGATCCCATTTTTCATAATAGATTAGTTAACATGGTCGTTAACCGTATTCTTAAACATGGAAAAAAAGCATTGGCTTATCGAATACTTTATCAATCTCTAAAAAAAATAAGACAAAAAACAGATAAAAATCCACTAATTATTCTACGGCAAGCAATACAAAAAGTAACTCCCAAATTGATAGTAAAATCAAAACGTGTAAGTGGATCAACTTTTCCAGTTCCCATGGAAATAAGATCTAAAAAAGGAAAAGTAATTGCTATTCGTTGGTTATTAGGGTCATCTCGAAAACGTTCTGGTAGAAATATGCATTTAAAATTGAGTTACGAATTAATGGATGCTGCCAGAGAGAAAGGCAATGCTATACGCAAGAAGGAAGAGACTCATAAAATGGCAGAATCCAATAAAGCTTTTGCACATTACAATCGTTAATTCACTATATAGAAAGATCCATCGATCTACCCTCAATAAAATAAAGCCAACTTTATCAAAATTTATACAGATGTTTATTGGAACTGGAATGAAACCAAAAGGAATAAGAATAATATTTAATAAATAATATTAATAATATTTAATAAATAATATTTATAAACGTAAATAATTTGGATGTTAATTAGATGAAAAAAAATTATTGATCGGGGATTGACTGAAATTACTAAATCACGATCTGGCATCTACAAACTGAAAATTTCATTTTAAATTATACCTTTAGATCATTTTAATATGAAAGAGTTTAATTTGCTTCTATTCCATGGAAGTTCCATTTTTCCAGAATGTATCTTGATTTTAGCCCTATTTCTTCTTATAGTGATTGATTTAATTGCTGATCAGAAAGATACAGCTTGGTTATATTTAATCTCTTTAACAAGTTTAATGATAAGCATAGCAGTCTTATTATTTCAATGGAGAGAAGAACCTATAATCAGTTTTTTTGGTAATTTCCAAACGAATAATTTCAACAAAATATTTCGATTTCTCATTTTACTATGTTCAACTTTATGTATTCCTCTATCTGTGGAATATATTCAATGCACAAAAATGGCTGTAACAGAATTTTTGTTATTCATTTTAACGGCTACTCTAGGAGGAATGTTTTTATCTGGTGCTAATGATTTAGCAACTATCTTCGTAGCTTTAGAATGTTTAAGCTTATGTTCTTATCTATTATCGGGATATACCAAAAGAGATGTACGGTCTAATGAAGCTATTATGAAATATTTACTTATGGGTGGGACAAGTTCTTCTATTCTTGTTTATGGTCTTTCTTGGCTATATGGTCTATCCGGGGGAGAAATTCAGCTTCAAGAAATAACCAATGGTCTTATAAATACACAAATGTATAACTCTCCAGGAATTTGGATCGCACTTATATCTATAACTGTAGGAATTGGATTCAAGCTTTCTCTAGTTCCTTTTCATCAATGGACCCCCGATGTATATGAAGGAGTGCGATTCGTTTTCAATTTATTAACTCTAGAATAAATTAATTTTTTTAGATTTAGATATGTTTAGTATATATAAAAACTCAAACTCTATGGACATGTGTAGGAAAAGACTGTTATCCCCACTCGGACTAAGATATCACTTTTACCAAAAATTTTAATCGTTTAATTAAGGTAAAGCAAGGTCAGAAACAACTAAATTATTTGAATAAAAAAATAAAATGAATTTTGCAAGTTAGTCATTACAGGTAGTTATTATCAAAAGATCATGATTATTTAACTATATCAATACTTTTATTCTAAACGTAGATGCTCCATATTCAGTTTTCATCCTTCAAAGACTACGAGTGTAAGAAAAAAGGCATCCGTCGACAAAAAGATTACCCTAAGATGAACATCTCATGGCTATTCAGAACGAATTAAATCAGATGGTTCTATTTAGATTCTTTTTGACCAGAACCGAAGTCAAAAAAGAAGTAATTTTTATTTACCATAGGAACCGCTGAGTAAGGATTCTTCGAAAAGTTAAGGATTAGTTATTCTTTCTATTGATTGAATAGATTCAGTCTTATACCTACACGAGGAAGGTAATTAAAAAAAAAAATAATAAAACGATTAGGTTCTTCTTTTTTATCACTTAGGAGCCGTGCGAGAAGAAAGTCTCATGCACGGTTCTGAATGAGAGAAAGGAGGGAAGAATCCTCTTTTCGACTCTAACTCTCCCACCCCAGTCGTTGCTTTTCTTTCTGTTACTTCAAAAGTAGCTGCTTCAGCTTTAGCTACTAGAATTTTCGATATTGTTTTCTATTTTTCATTGAACGAATGGCATATTATTTTGGAAATATTAGCTATTATTAGCATGATACTAGGAAATTTAATTGCTATTACTCAAACAAGCATAAAACGTATGCTTGCATATTCAAGCATAGGTCAAATTGGATATATCCTTATCGGGATCATTGATAGAGACTCAAATAATGGATATGCAAGCATGATCACTTACATGCTATTCTATATCTTCATGAATATAGGAACTTTTTCTTGTATTGTATTATTTAGTCTACGTACAGGAACAGATAACATTCGAGATTATGCAGGATTATATATGAAAGACCCTTTTTCGGCTTTCTCATTAACTTTATGTCTGCTATCTCTAGCAGGTATTCCTCCATTAGCAGGCTTTTTTGGAAAACTTTATCTATTCTGGTGTGGATGGCAGGCAGGTTCCTATTTATTAGTTTCGATAGGACTCTTTATGAGTGTTATTTCCATATATTATTATCTCAAAATAATTAAATTATTAATGACTGAACGAAACAAAGAAATAACTCCCCACGTGCAAAATTACAAATTATCTTTTTCAATATCGAAGAATTATATCGAATTGAGTATGATTGTATGTGTAATAGCATCTACATTACTAGGAATAGTAATAAATCCAATTATTATAATTGCTCAGGATACATTATTTTAGATTTAATTTTTAGTAATTAAATATTTTTATTACTAACTAAAAGAACTCATATACTTTTACTAATATACTTAAAATCGCAAATAAAATTATAGAATGAACTTATAATTATAGAATAAATTAAATAATTATAGAATGAACTTCTAATTACAAAACTTGATCGTCAAATTAGAAGTTCATTCTATACCATATTAGAAATATTTCTATTATATATGAGTAAAATGGAATTCAAACGTGTATAATTAAATTATACGTCACTACGTTCTGGCTATTTAGGATTAAACATAATGTTATTTGGGTAACATAGAAAGTTATACTCTCTATTGAATCGAAAAATGTTCAATCGTACATCTATTGATAGGAAAAAAAGAATCCTCCGATAAGAAAAAGAATTGATGATATCACCAGACCTATATCACGGATCGATATAAATACTCCAATACTCTATCCTTGTTAGCCATTTTATATTCCACATATAGCTATATATTAATTACACGCTATATATATTAATATTCATGAAAAAAATTGGATGCCTTGATGGTGAAATGGTAGACACGCGAGACTCAAAATCTCGTGCTAAACAGCGTGGAGGTTCGAATCCTCTTCAAGGCATAATGATAATATTGTAACGCCCATTGAATTAGTCAATGGGCGTTACAATATTGAGGTATACAATAACCTCAATATAAGAATATAAGTCAGTCAATATTGAGTAAACATAAGTTGATAATTAACTTATCAAGTTAAAGATAACTGACTTGGTTCATATTTGGTACTATGCTTACTGGTCGAAATAGTAATAAGTTTTAAAATATTTAGTCCTTTTTAGATCTTTTTTTTCAATCCTTTCGTTACTAAAGAATTAATATAATCCGGAGAAAGCCATTCTTGTTTAAACAGTTCATTCTCTATTTGTTTCAATAACATTGTGTTAGATATGAACATATTTGCTAAATATTCATAAATTTCGGATAGAGTATTATGAATAAAACATTCATTATATAATAATTCTCTATTTTCCCTTTCGTTCTCAACCAAAAATACTCTGAATTTATCATCCCGTGTCTTTTCACGAAAAATAGCGTCATTTAGTATCTTTGTAGGATATGGAAGCACACGCCTAAATCGGACACCAACTTCTTGAAAACGTTTAAAAGTCTCAAAATTCTGTACCTTTTTCTTCTTCATGGTAGGAGGCAAATCACTATTATCGTTATCGTCATCCTCCACAATTTGATATTTTAGTCCTAGGGCTATGTTCCTAATCTTTTTTCTTCTTGATATAGACTTTATCGTTATTATTGTAACATCCCTTAATACTTCTCTTCTTTCTAAAGCGTAAGTAATATAAATCCTTTTCACGAGTTCGCGAGGAACAAAAAGTTCTGCTCGTAAAAACGCAACGCTCCTATTTTGAAATCGAATACTAACGGGATCCCAAAGAAATCGGCGACCGAAATAGATTATAGGTGTATCTAAAGGTTTATATTCCGCTGCATCCTCTTCTGTATCAAATTTATATATTCCCAGTCTTTTAAACTTATTGTCTAATGATCTTGCTTCCCAGAAAGCAGCTATCTTTCTTCGTGCGATATTTTTAGCTTCTTTATAAATTTCAATGGGGTCGGGAGACTCTAGGAATTTCACCCAAAAAAAACTAGAAAGACGGGTCGGCCTTTTTTGAAACTCTCCGAACAGACGAAGATAATCCAAAAAATGGTTCTCTAATGTTATATCTTTTTTATGGTCGAATCGATTACTGCGAAGAAAAGTAAAACGCCAAGTCCTAGGAGAACAAACTAGCCTACTACCTAATTCTCCTCTGTAGAAGTACTTCAATTCTTTAAATAAAACGAGTTCATCTAATTGAGCAGATAATCCTTTTTGCATCATATCTCTTTTGAAATAAGGAGCGACTGTGATCTTCTTTTTATCATAATTTCCCCGAAATATTTCCCCCCCTGGAAACTCTTCCAGAAGACTCTGTAAAAGATTGGAAGCTAGAGTGAAATCATTCGCAATTATATCACTAAGAGGAGTCCAATTCTCTCTATTTGATTCCGATGTAAACCAACAATCTTGAGCTACTGATCCGGCCAAGCAACCCACTATGTGATAGAATATGGTTAATTCTTTCACAGCTGTTCCAGCAATTGAAGGTTCTAAATACCATTCAGACAAAAAGTACGCCCTTGCACTCAAAAATTCCCTTTTGAGATCTAAAAAATGCTTAGGATACGTAAGTTTATTTTGTATAATAGCTTTTCCTATCTTATAGGGAAGTGTCCCACTGTAAAAGTCATAATTGGAACAAGCCCACCTTGATCTATATAAAGCGTATCCAGTTATATCATCGTCTATAACTGATGTATTTAGTATCATACCGAGCCGCCAGACATAATTGGCAAGTTTTGCCATATCTCGTGTATTAAAACCGCTGGTCATTAATCCAAAAAAATGATCAGAGTTCCATTCTTTTTTCAAATAGAGTCCTTTGTCACGTAAAAGCAAAGTAAATTCCTTTTCTCGGTGCGAGGCAGGGCACATTTTAGTGTTGATAAATGTATCGAATCGTCGTTTACGATAAGGAGGAGATATTAGAAATGGATCCAATTTTTTAGGAATATGAGTCGAAGCAATAACAACAATATTTTGTTGTATGGATTCTTCCTCATCTTCATCCATCAGCGGCGGATCTCCAAGGAGTTCACCCAATACTGTAGTATGGTAAACGAAATCATCCATTTCATGAATGTCTGGAATCCATATGACACAAGGAGACATTAATTTTGCCAATTGGAGTGCAAGCACAAATTGCGCGTATCTTCTCCCAAAAAACTCCGGAGATACATCATTCTCATCTCGTTGATAATACCAGTTTTTCGGTTTTTGTTGATAATACAGTTTATCATATACGTCGTCCGGCCTTGACCAGCCCATAGACAAAAAGATATCTTCATGCTCAAGGTATGATTTACTAGCTGCAGATGTATACTCAGCTACATTGGTGATCAGAAGTTTCTCTTGATCCAAAAAGCTTTTAGGAGATATTTTTATTAAAGGTAGATAAGAATCTGCTGCTAGACTTTTAGCTAAATACGATCGTCCAGTGTCCTTAGGCCCTATCAATAAAATCCGATTCGAAAGGGACAGTGCCGGGTAGAATGGGAAAAATCTAACTTCGTCAGATAGAGATCTCTTAGTTGGCAGAGAGTTAATCTGATGCTGAAAAACATCGAAGACCCGCTTTTCTGCTAAAAATAAGGAATCAAGCTCGCAATTCCTTAGGCCTATTTTATTCATTAGACCTAGTTGAATAATTTCAGCTAAATATCTAAGGTAACGAAGTCCCGGGTGTCTCCCTTTTTCGAAATATTTAGAAAAGAAACCATTAGGGGGAGTCAACTTTGAATCAAATTTAGAGATTCGTTCTTGTACTGAAAACAATACCTTCTCTCTACTAAGGAACTCCTCCGTTCCGTCGTATTCGTACAACCACATCTTTAGGAGTGAGTGCCATTTATTAGATTTTCGCAAAAGCCATTTCAAATTACTTTTGACATGCAAAATTTCCAATATTGGAAGTAATCCTACATCATCAGGATCCGACACCTGATCGACAAAATCGACGAATGTCAACCAAAAACCATACCAATTTAAATTATAATAAATTCTGAGCTTTTTAAAAGATTTCATCTTTTCTTTTAGATCCAAATAGTAATGTCGGCGCATATTCGTTTGAAAATCATTGAATATATAAACGTTTATAACCAACTTAAGCCATGAAAAAATTGTGAAGGAAACAAAAAAGAAAAACCCAAGGAAAATATAAAGAGGTTTATCATACTCCCGAACATTTAGTATATATTTCCATGTATCAAATGATACTGACGTATCCTTTCCCCTTAATACTGTTTGATTAATTGGTTCCTTCCAATCCAAAAGATTCCAAAAGGATAGGAATAAATTCCATTTCGGGAGAAATTTAAATCTAAATTGCCACTTTATAAGTGTCCAAAATTGATGATAGAGTGTCCACATAATATTCAAATTATGATTACAATCCTTCCTAATATCGTCCAAAAAAGATATTAATTGATAATTGCTAGTTTCCAACCTTTCTGGAAAAGTAGCCAAAAATGACTTCTTCATATATTTCCACCCTGTGGAAGTAAAAAACCATGATGTATATGGTTGAAACAAATCCCATTTCTCAAAAATATCTATTTGTATTTGAGGGATCTTATAAAAATAAAATAATATATTTTTAATTTTTAGTATTTCTTTATTGAAAAGATCCAAAAAGGCGTCTTTATCACCTATGACTTTGTCTTCAATTATGTTTTTTGAACTTTCTGCTGAACTATATTTTTCTTTTTCTGCAAGCTTCTTCATTCGGAAAGAGATTTCCGATAGTAAATCATCTTTATAAGATTTAATGCTCGAATTAAAAACCGGGTCAAAAAGCGACTTAAAAAAAGGGTTGTTTTCTTCTGAATCTGAACTTTTTGCAAAAGGATAGCAATAACTTTTGTCTAAATTGACAATTTGTTTGCTTATTAAAGGAATTCTATATATATCTTGAATCGAGCCAATATGGATTTTATGATGAATAAATGAATTTAATTGAGTAAGTAAATTAAACGATTTGTACAAGTCATGTATTAATGCTTGGTCACGTAAATATTTAGCCAATAATATATTTACGTGTGACTTGATGAGTGAAATAGTATCTTTCTCTGATAAAACAGGTCCTATTTCATAAATAGAAAAAGAAGAGAGATTGTTATGAGTGGGAACAAAATTTAATAATTTTCCATATGTAATATTCTTATTTTTTATATGAATTCTTTCTCTTTCTATGTAAGAAGCTAATCTTTCTGTATAATATACATAAGGATGATGTAAATAATCTAAAAATTCAAACGTATTTGCTTTTAAAAAAGAAGTTCTCAATGAATTTTTATTAGATAGTTTTAAAGGATTTAACCAATTGTCTCGATTATTGAATATTCTCGAAATACCAGTGTTATCAAAGAATTCCATGTAATTTTTTTCATTATCGAATAAATCAATAATTGACTCATTCATCGGTTTATCATTAAAACCTAATGAAGCTATTGTTTCTTCATCGATCAAGGATTCCGATTTTTGTGAAGGGATTGATTTTGATTCGATATCCCTCGGTGCGAGTTCGTCCAAGATTATACCAAAAAGTTTTTTCGTAGTTTGATACCAATCAAAATTATTATTATTATAAGTCGATAGTTCAATCGAATCAAACTTTCCATATTGACCCAAATATTTAATAGTAAATAATTCAATTGGATCGAACACAATGTTTTTCAAATTGTTTTGTTTAGAACAAAATACAAGACGTTTCAACTCTTTTTTCAAGTATTCGATCTGAATGGACGATGCAGAAATATTCAAATTACGATTTATATTTCTGGAAGCTCGAATAATAAAGTGATTGAACCATTCTTCCTGATATATTCTCCAACTTGATGAATGCTGGTTAATTGCATCTTGTGTTACATTGTTCAAAATGTCTTTTTTTATCCAATTTGTTCGAATCTGATCTTTCAAATTCCGACTGAACCTTTTGATTAGATAGATAATATCTAAGACCTTTGTAAATTCTTTCCATTCAAAATTGTATTTATGTATGAATTCAAACTCTTGTTGATAGTATACTCTTGTCATTTGCAAAATGGGTCGATGAAATCTATTTGTTAAGACCTTTGTAAATTCTTTCAATTCAAAATTGTATTTATGTATGAATTCAAACTTTTGTTTAGATTGAGAGTATACTCTTGTCATTTGCAAAATGGGTCGATGGAATCTATTTGTCACTTTTTTCCATTCAGAAGAGTATTTTTTTACTATTTTTCTCCATTGCAAATAGTACTTTATATTTCTAATAGTATTTCTAATAGTATACTTATCCAATCGATAACTCGAAAATAAAAAGTATCGATAAGGTTTACATAATGATTTATATTTCTTAAATCCTTTATTCAACAAAAAAAATTTTAAATAGAATAAATATACTCTCCAACAGAATCTATTGAATTTTTTTTTAAGATAATCTTTAATTAATAAGTTCTTCCACAAATAGAATCTCTTGAATCCTTCTTCAAGATAATTGTTAATTTTGTTAATTATCTTCATAAATGCGTTCTTCAACAAATAGAATATATTTAATATTTGTTGAAGATAATTGTTAATTTTGTTAATTATCTTCATAAATGCGTTCTTCAACAAATAGAATCTCTTGAATCTTTTTTTAAGAGAATTGTTAATTATCTTCATAAATGCGTTCTTCAACAAATAGAATCTCTTGAATCTTTTTTTAAGATAATTGTTAATTTTTACCTTATATTGATTCAATATTAGTCTTACTGAAGTTTCAGTTCTATAAGAATATGATGTTATTTTATCTACATATTCATTCTTTTTATCCAGAATGTTGAGTAGCACAAAAAAAGAATTATCTTTTAATTTGTCTCTGTAGTTGAAGATCAGATTCAACTTTAAGGTCTTATTCAAGAGTATCTTATTGTTCAGTTCATAGAATTTATTCGTGTTATAATATAAATTCATGTTATAATATAACATATCACATGCAATTTCATAATTGTAAACCTGATTAGGTTTACTTATTGATTGAGTGAATTGATCCATTATTTTCAGAACAATTTTTTTTAAATCGTTGTTTAGTGTTAATTGTTCTTTGTTTTTAACACAGGATGAACAATATATTGAAGGTAAACTCTGGTTCACAAATCGAATACAATTGAATCGGTTTATATCTCTTCTAATATTCGATCCGGGATCTGATGAAATATCATAATTTGAAGAACGATTTTGAAGATATGTTTTCACTTTCCATAGATCAGCTCTCCTATTTTTTTCTGATCTATGGAAAGATTCGTAAGCTTCTTTTCGCCTTTTTATCAATTTAAATAGATCAATATCAATGGGTTTCTTAATAGTAGCACTAATATTTATATATGATTCATCTATTGACAAATTATCAATCAATCCTTTAAAAAATTCCGATTGTAAGGAGATTTCTTCTGTTAATTGTGTAATTTCTTTTTCTTTAATTAATTCTTCTGTTACTTTTTCTGTTAATTCTTCGTGTTCAATTTCTTTTGTAAATTCTTCCTCTTCGATTCCTTTTGTTAATTCCACGAATTTTTTTATTCTTTTTTCAATTTGACTCAATTTTAAAGGCTTTCGCTTTCGACTAGGACGTGTTCCAACTGATTCTTCTTCTTGGTTAGGGTCCCCATACTCTATCTGCCATTCCATTACTTTTTTTTTATAATATTCATTTATTTCCGAATTTATAGAAAACCAAGCATGCTGTCTTGGATGGAGTAAGCGACGTTGATATCTCCTTTTATCTTTTGGCAAAGACATAAGCACATGCGGAAGGAGCAACAAATTTTTAGATCCCATCTGATATATAGATGGAAATATTTTCATCGCATTATATTTTGATCTGTTTGTTTCAAACAAAGATCGACTATTTAAATAATAGAAAACTAATGGTAATGTAAGTATAATTAAAGCTTTTATTGCTTGACCCCGTAAAATAAATAGACGTATATCACGTATAAATAAAGTACTAATAATCCGAAAGTCAAAGAGCTTAATAACGCTTTCTCGACCAGAAAATATGTTAGTTAGCAATCTCACCAAATTAGATTCGGTCCATGGATTGAATACTCCCATTAGTCTGACTTTAAATACACAATATATGTTATAGAACCGATATTTAGTAGATACGGGTATGTTTGGAATTTCGTTCGGATTCAGAGGATATTTTTCCAGATATGTTTTTTTATGTTTTTTCATAAGTTTATAAAAATTTTAAAATTAAAAATTAATCAATTTGAGTAGGAGTAGTATTTAAATTAAGTTAAATAGTAAATAAATAAGTTAATTAGTAATAAGAATTATAAGTTAATACAACTTTGATATATATATATTTGATATATATATATATTTGATATATATATATAATGTAGTTTTGTCTTATTTTAATTTAGACAAATAGTTTTTTGCCTTTTCTATCGATTTAGCCCCAATCTTTCAGTCGATTCAAGAACTTCGTTATTTTCCATTTTTGTTTATATCTATTATTGTAAACAATATAGACAAATCCTTTTATATATTTTATATATTATTTGGTATTTGGTAACATATTAGATATAGATAATATCTATTATAGATATAATAATCTATGTATATCAATGTATTAGATATATTGATAATGTAGATCAATGTATAGATATAGTGATAATGTAGATCTATACACTGCATTGTTTACAGTATCTCCCTATTTATATTATCTATTAATTACACATATTTCCAATTAATTACAGATATCTCCATCTATATAAACAGGATCGGCAAATCATCTACCTCTCTTTTGGTCTCTATAGATAGATTATATCTATTTATAGTCTAATTGTCAAATATGAAAAATCTACCTCTCTTTTGGTCTCTATAAATAGATTATATCTATTTATAGTCTAATTGTCATCATTTTATATAAAAGTATAGAAATCCCATCATTCAAAAAGTATAGAAATCCCATCATTCAAAATGACAAAGATATGTCATAAATATCTATTTAATATTTTAAATAATAAGCATGAATTCAATTGAGTATGATATAATCAAATGGGTTAATCTGATTCGATACTTACTGTCAAGTATAAAATTTACTTGCTTTTTATTTGCTTTATCTAGCATCCATGGCTGAATGGTAAAAGCACCCAACTCATAATTGGGAAGTCGCGGGTTCAATTCCTGCTGGATGCACAGTAAAAAGTTACTGCATTCTACTCGCAATAACTTTTAGATCAAAGAACCTGCTATCTCAATTCAGTCGATTAAATATTGAAATTAGATTAGGTCCGTGCCGGTTTTTTACTTTTTTTTATTTAGAACTTATAGAATATAGCTATTTACCTAAATTTATACTATATCGAACCATAACATAATATAAGTTATGAATAGAATATATTTATTTAAATAGCTATATTTTATATATATTATATTGAACCATTTATATTGAACCATAATAAAATATGGATTGGTGGATATAGGCATTTGTATTTACAAAAGATAGTAAAGGATAGATATTTATGGATGAGGTTCAATATGTAAATTTAGTACTTACAGAGAAAAGTATTGATTTATTTGAAAAGAATCAATATATTTTGAATGTCGATTCGGGATCGACTAAAACAAAGATTAAAAAATGGATTGAACTCTTCTTTAATGTTAAAGTAATAGGGTTAAATAGTTATCGACCCCCGAAAAAAAGAGAGAAAAGAGGGAAGATAAATCAAATAATGAAACATCGAATACATAATAAACGTATAATTATTAAACTAAAACCAGGTTATTCTATTCCACTTTTCCGTTATCAATGAGACTTATTCAATTAAAATAAATAATAATATGATCACCCGTTCATACAGAACTTCAGGCATAAGTGGTAAATCCCTATCAGGTTTCGATGGAAGAGTCCAGTCTCATCCACAAAAGAAATTGACCTCCGGAAAGCATCGTTGTGGGAAAGGTCGTAATAACAGAGGAATTATTACCTCACGACATAGAGGAGGAGGTCACAAGCGTCTATATCGTCAAATTGATTTTCGGCGGAATGAGAAAAACATATTGGGAAAAATTGTAAGAATAGAAAGCGACCCTAATAGAAGTGCATACATATGTCTTGTGCACTATATAAATGGTGAAAAGACATATATTTTGCATCCCAGAGGGGTCATTATTGGAGATACTATCCTTTCTGGTCCAAAAGCCCCCATATCAATGGGAAATGCCCTACCTTTGAGTGCGGTTTGAATTATTAATTTACGTAATCGGGAACAACCGATTGGGTTTACAGCAAAACCTTAAAATCTATCACTGATCCAACTAGGAAACTTTGATGGGATAAACCCCAAAGGGAAACTGAGGATAAACAGCAGCGGGTGATTGAGTTCAATAGTTTCTGTAATTATTGGCTCCCGAGATATGATAATATGGAGAAGACTAAATTGTCTGAAGCATAAACAGATAAGGTAAAGGAACCCTTGTTATGAAGATAAAGACAAGTAAATCACATTTGATTTGATGGTCAAAGACAGATTCGGAGCTGAACAGTGAGAATAAGAATATATTTCAAATGACTCCTACGTTATCCGGAAGATGCGGAAGTATTGACGTAATTTGATAAAGTCATTCATTCTGAATGCTAAATGAAAAAGAACATAAGCCAGATGATGGAATAGATAAACCTAGGATGTAAAGAATCAGAGCATAAGGCATTGAAAATATGCCCTTAATCCCAGATTGATATATAATATCAATATTCAAATATTGAATATGTAAATATAATTCACATCCAGAAAGCTGTATGCCCTGAGAGAGGCTTGTACAGTTTGGGAAGGGATTTTTACAAACTAAAGATCTACTTCAACCAATATACCCTTAGGCACAACTCTACATAATGTAGAAATACAAGTCGGAAAAGGCGGACAATTAGCTAGAGCGGCGGGTGCTGTAGCAGAACTGATTGCAAAAGAAGGCCAATTGACCACATTAAGATTACCATCTGGGGAGGTTCGTTTAATATATGAGAATTGCTCAGCAACAATTGGACAAGTAGGCAACGTAAAATGGAAAAATAAAGCTTTGAGTAAAGCTGGATCGAAACGTTGGCTGGGTAAACGTCCTGAAGTAAGAGGAGTAGTTATGAATGCTGTGGACCATCCTCACGGGGGCGGTGAAGGAAGATCCCCAATTGGTAGGAAAAAACCCCTAACCCCTTGGGGCTATAGCGCACTTGGAAGAAAGAGTCGGAAGATAAATAGATATAGTGATGTTTCAATCCTTCGTCGACGTAAGTAGTTTATAGTTGTAAATACATTTTTTCTTTCAAGAAAAAAAAAGGTAAATCAAAAGAAAGGTAATTAATCATGGCACGTTCACTAAGAAAAAATACTTTTGTAGCTAATTATTTGTCGAGGAAAATAGAAAACCTAAATATGAAGAAAGAGAAGAAGATAATAGTGACATGGTCCCGAGCATCTGATATTGTACCCGCAATGATTGGTCATACCATTGCTGTGCATAATGGAAAAGAACATTTACCCATATATATATCACATGATATGATAAACCACAAATTGGGGGAATTCTCACCTACTTTTCTTTTTGAGGGGCATGCGAGAAAGGATAGAAAAGCGAGAAACGATAAAAAAACGAAAAATGATCAAAAAACGAGAAATGATCAAAAAACGAGAAATGATCAAAAAACGAGAAATGATAAAAAAACGAGAAATGATAAAAAAAGAGAGAAACGATAAAATATTAATTCATTGTGGAGGATGAATATGGCACAAATAAGAGCTTTAGCTAGACATATACGTATGTCTGCTAATAAAGCACGTAGAGTAATTAATCAAATTCGTGGTCGTCCCTATATAGAAGCATGGATTATACTGAGTTGGATGCATTATGGAGCATGCTATCCAATCTTAAAAGTAATTCATTCTGCAGCCGCAAATGCTAATCACAATATGGGTTTAAACAAACACAATCTATTTATCAGTGTAGCTGAAGTTAATGAAGGTACTCTTTTCAAAAGATTTCAACCTAGAGCTCGGGGACGTGGTTATCCAATACAGAAACCAAATTGTCATATAACAATTGTATTGGATTACCAAAAAGACAAATATGTATGGGAAGAAAAATAAATCCACTTGGTTTTAGACTTGGTTTTACTCAAAACCATCGTTCCCTTTGGTTTGAACAAAGAAATTATTCCGAAGATCTACGAGAAGATGAGAAAATACATAATTGCATTGAAAATTATGTAAGACATATCCAAGATGCCTCAAATTCAAATTATGGAGGAATTATACGTATAGAGATTATGAAAAAGACTGATTTTATTCAGGTGAATATATATATTGGATTTACCGACTTGTTCATCCAAAAACAGAAATATAAAGAGAAAAAAGATAAAGAAATTGAAAAATTAAGAGACGAAGTACAAAATATGCTTTTACAGAATATGTTAGGTTCTGTGAACCGAAAACTTCTAATCTCTATAGAAAAAGTGGAAAAACCTTATAGAGAACCTAATATTCTTGCGGAATATATTGCTCTACAACTAAAGGCGAGGGTTGAAATAAGAAAAATAATTAAAAAAGCTATTGAATTGGCTGAAGAGGCAGATGTAGAAGGTATTAAAATAAAAATAAAAGGACGTCTCAACGGAATTGATAGAGCCCGTAAAGAATCGGCCCTACAAGGTAGAGTTCCCTTACAGACCCTTCGAGCTAAAATTGATTATTGTTATTATGCGGTTCAAACCGTATATGGAGTATTGGGGATCAAAATTTGGATCTTTGTTAAAAATGAGCAATACCTTTCTATATTCTGACCGATTAGAAATCATCAATTTTGCAAGATCAAATAAAAACTAGATTGACCATCTTGGAGATGTGCTATGCTTAGTGTGCGACTCGTTGAGAGCAAGTTTTTTCTTCTTTTCTTAAAATGATGAAGAACTCGAAATATCGAAATAATAACGAATTGGTCTCTGGTATACTATGAACTACAAACTGGATCTTTGTTTCATATTATTAAGATCCAATAAGCTATCTAAGATAGTTTCATCAAATGAAAGAAAGACTTTCTTCCACAAAGAGACAAACAAATGAGATACATATCTTTCGTGAAGCGAAAAAGGTCTTTGGTAATGCAAGAAAAGAAAAAAAGAGAGGAAGGAGAAAAAGAAAGAAGGAAATCTTCTTTCGTCTATGTATGGTTTACTAAATTACCCCCAAAGAGTAGTGTGATAAAGCATAAGAATCATCCTAATCAATTTCATTTTCAATGAATTAGGTTTATGAAAAAAAGGAGCTTCGGGTCAATGGAAACTAAGTAAATTGATTCTGTAAGAAATGAAATAAAAGCTTCATTGCAGAGGGTAGACCTGAACAGCCATTTGAAAGCTATGGGAACGATGGAACCTGTGACTGCATAAGATCATATAGAAATCTTAATCATTCATTGGATAGGATGGCGAAATAAACCAAGAAAGAATTTATATCATTGGAGTCTATAAATCGGCCCCATGAGCCAAATATTGGAAGAGTGAATATTCGCCTGTGAAGTTATTATTATTATTGGGCAGTATCGATTTAAATAAAAGATCTATTGTTTATGCTATATAACACATAATATATAACACAACACATGATCTAAATATTGATTATCCAAGCCATAGATTCTTCACAAGGAGCCGGATGAGAAGAAACTTTCATATCTGGTTCTGAAATAGAGATGGGATTCAAATAATCCATCGACTATAACCCAAAAAGAACGAAATTTCGTCACCAACATAAAGGAAGAATGAAGGGAGTAGCTTCCCGAGGCAATTGCATTTGTTTTGGTAGATTTGCTCTGCAGGCATTGGAACCTGTTTGGATCACATCTGGGCAGATAGAAACAGGACGACGAACAATTACTCGTTTTGCCCGTCGTGGCGTAAAAATATGGATACGTATATTTCCGGACAAACCTATTAGAAGAAGACCTGCAGAAATACGTATGGGTTCGGGAAAAGCGAAGGGAACTCCCAAATATTGGGTATCTGTGGTCAGACCGGGTCGAATACTTTATGAAATAAGCGGAGTATCAGAAACTATAGCTAGAAGAGCTTTTCAAATCGTAGCATACAAAATGCCTATACATACTCAATTTCTTGTTAGTTCGCCAGACCGAACGAAATAGATATTTATGGCTAAAAAAGTTTAATGCCAAGGCAACAAATGGAGGAAAAATGATTCAGTCTCAAACTTATGTTAATGTAGCAGACAACAGTGGCGCCCGAAAATTAATGTGTATTCGAGTTCTAGGAGCAAATAATCGGGAATACGCTAATATTGGCGATATTATAATCGCTATAATTAAAGAAGCAACACCTAATATGCCCCTGGAAGAATCAGAAGTAGTTAGAGCCGTAGTTATACGAACGTGTAAAGAACTTAAACGTGACGATGGAATCATAATACGATCTGATGACAATGCAGCAGTTATCATTGATCAGAAAGGGAATCCAAAAGGAACTCGAGTTTTTGGTTCAGTTACTGAAGAATTAAGAGAATTGAATTTCACCAAAATAATTTCATTGTCTCCTGAAGTATTATAAATATGTTATATTTAATGTGTATCTAATTATACAAAAATAGAAATTAATTTGGAATCTTAGGCATATTTCTTAAATAAAATAAACATGCCTTTTTATATTGAGACCTGAAATTCCTAAGAATTAGTTCGTCACGGGTAACGATACTATTGCCAATTTAATCACTTCTATAAGAAACGCTGACATGGTAAAAAAAAAAACAGTTCGAGTAGCAACTACTATTATTACTGAGAACATTGCAAGGATCCTTCTACGAGAAGGTTTTCTAGAGGATGTTAGGGAACATCGAGAAGGTAAAAAATCTCTTTTGGTTTTAACTTCAAAATCTAGAGAAAGGAAGGAAAAGAGATATATAACCGCTCCAGAACGTATTAGCAAACCTGGTCTGAGAATCTATTCCCCTTTTAGGGAGATCCCTAAAGTTCTAGGTGGAATGGGAATCGTCATTCTTTCTACTTCCCAAGGAATTATGACTGATAGAGAAGCTCGACAAAAAAAAATAGGAGGTGAATTATTATGTATTTTATGGTAATTTGGAACGTATTCCAAAAAAACACATAACATAAGAATATACATAAAAATACACTAAAGAAGAGTACTTTTTTTTATCTAAAGTTAAAAAAAAAATAAACTTTATGGCTAGTAATTGAAGTCACAAAGATCATTAATGATCTACTAAATCTACTAATTGGGATCATTTATGTTATATCGTTATTTATGCCATTTTATATCATATCTTTATAGAATTCTTCTATAAATTATAAATTTGTATTTATTTCGAATTGTAGCAAATTAAATTAAACAAATTTTTAAAAATTCCTGTATTATTAATAACTATTACCAAAGTAATATAGTTGGTTAAGATCAATCCGAACCGTTCAATTTCGCATAGAATTCAGAGTGCCAACTATTCAACAACTTATTAGAAATGCGAGACAGCCAATAGAAAATAGAACAAAATCTCCTGCTCTTCGAGGATGCCCTCAGCGTAAAGGAGTATGTGCTAGGGTGTATGTGCGACTCGTTTGGATCATAAGCTAAAACGGACCAGGAGATTCGAAGAACTTTTCTGATCTGTAAAAGTAGAGATCTATCATCTACTCTTACTGAGGATGAAATTTATGGTTTCCATTGGTGCAAATCCAATCACCTTGATGTGGGATGAAAAGCAATTCCTCATTGGTAGCGAATGGTCATCAATCCATTGAGCGGGGAAATAATGCAAATTGAAAAAAGCATAAAAATTATGCCTCTATTGCCGCGATAACGGACACAAGGTAAGCTACCTTGCCAACTCTTATCTTATAATTACATGTCGTCACTATATAGAGAAATCTTATTCTTATAATAAGAATATTTCTTTTATAATAAGAGTATTTCTTACTTGATAATTCGGGGGGGTAGAGCTAGAGATGGTAAACTGTACAAGTTACCAAATACTAATATCATGTCTTAGACATTTAGGGCTCCGGCGTATAGAGAGGACCTTACCGTTAGAGAAAGAACCATAGAAACGATGAAACCCATAATATTTTTTTCTTTTTTAGTACAAGGTCCGATCCCCTGTCTACCTAGAAGGTGCCTAACTTAATGCAATTATGGTTGGGAAGGTTGCAGTAGCAAAAGCCATTGGAACCCGTATTTTATACATCAGAAAAATCAGTTTGTTTCTTAATAAAACAAAAGAATGAATAACTAATCAAAAAATAGATTAGTCCTTCATAAGAATCAACTTCAATGACCAGAGTGAAACGTGGATATATAGCTCAAAAACGTCGAAAAAAGATTCTTGCATTTGTATCAGGCTCCCGGGGGGCCCATTCAAAACTTTTTCGAATTGCTAACCAACAGAAAATGAGAGCCTTAGTTTTCGCTCACCGAGATAGAATTAAACGAAAGAGAGATTTTCGCCGTTTGTGGATTACTCGGATAAATGCAGCATCCCGTGCTAATGGAGTCTCCTATAACAGATTTATACAATATTTATATAAAAGGCAGTTGCTTACAAATCGTAAAACACTATCACAATTAGCTGTATTAGATAGTAATTGCTTCTATACAATCTTGGATAAAATTATCGTATCGTGAAATAGAATCTCCCGGAGAATTTCCTCCGGGAAATTTAATTAGAGACAATTAAATTTAATTCATATTCGATCCATTTGAATAATTCCTTTTTTTAATCCTTTTTAAAGAATTAAAATCTGCTCTATCTATTGACAGATATCCCAGCTTCAATTCTATTCAGGAGTATGAGTAAGTTCATTTCTTAGGCACCAATTACTTTTCATTAGAGAGAAAAGGTATCAAAGATAGAATACGAGCTTGTTTAATAGCCCTAGTTATTAGGCGTTGTTGTTTCAACATTAATCGATTTACTCGGCGAGATAAAATTTTTCCTTGTTCGCTAGTAAATCGACTAATTAGGCTAATATTCTTATAATCAATTTGTTCTCCAGGCCCAATTGGTGATAAACGTTTCCTAAAAGATCGCTTATTCCTAGAAGATGGTTTATATTTATATTTAGATGTTTTCCTAGAAGATGGTTTATATTTAGATGTATTCCGAGAAGATGGTTTATATTTAGATGTATTCCTAGAAGATGGTTTATATTTAGATGTATTCCGAGAAGGCGGCTTATATTTAGATGTATTCCGAGAAGATGGCATATCTGTAGTATTAGGCTTAGATGGCCGATAATAAGGCTTATATTTATAAGTCTTAGACGGTGTATCTGTAGATGTATTGGGCTTAGACGGCGTATCTGTTGTATTAGTATTAGACGACGGTCGTGTTAGGCTCAGATGACGTATCTGTTGTCCTAGGCTTAGATGTATCCTGAGAAGAGGGTTTAATTGTATTCATAATTATAATTGAATTTATTTCATGAACCTTTTAAAATTACATGGTGTATCTGTAGATGTATTAGGGATTTATCCTGAGAAGAGGGTTTAGATGTATTCATAGTTTGTTTCATGAACCTTTTATCTTTTAATATTTATACCTAAAATTTACATTCGAAATATTGAAAGTGACATAAAAAAAAAGTAGTTGTATTTATATTGATTTATTTCTATCCCTGGGTGAGGATAGTTCGATATATTTTATTTTATTTCTCCGTGAATAGTGTGCTTGTAACAATAAGGACAAAATTTATTCAATTCCAACCTAGAAGTATTGGAGCGATTTTTTCGAGTCGTATATCTAGAAATACCCGGCAATTTTTGATCAACACTATCTTGTGTACAACTAGTACATTCAAGAGTAATTGTTACTCTTACATTTCCACCCTTGGCCATAAACTTACTCTATATTAGATATATTGAATATACTTCGCTTTTTCAATTTCGAAAAGGAGAAGAAAGATAAAGGGATAGAAGTTGTCGTAGAATGATTAAAGATTTTATTACTTAATTCATTCTCGTAATAAAATCTTTATTATTAATTTTCAATAATACTATTATTTTGTAGAAGGAACTTTTGGATATAAATTTCTATTTTGTTTGATTCTATATATCCTCCCTTGAGTTACAAACTCGGATAGGGATATTTAATCCATCTTATTCTTTATACAAGAATAAAAGTAGAAAATTGATCTAGCATCTTTTTTTCCTTTCGCAGTTGCAGGAGAATTAGAATAAGAAAAAGGGAAAAGTAAGAGCATCTGGGAAAAAGCGGTTTATCTCAATCAATAAACCGGCTAAAGATCCCAACCATAAAGTAGCTAGCACAGGCGCTGTGGAAAGGTATGTCTTTATATCTCGCATTGTTCGTAAGTTTTCCTTATCAATCCGGATGCATATCTTATATGGTCAACTATACCCATAGTTTATCAGTCCCTGGGGACTCCGAACAATCTGTAAAATGATTTGGGCAATGTTTCTATTCCTTTCTGTAACAGAACATATTCTATTATCAAATAATCCATAATTAATAGACATATTGTCTATTATATTCTCGTTTTATAGAGTAGACCCAAATAGATAAATGTGGAATAAAATAAATATAAATTATATTATAAATAATGTTAAAGACTAACAATTAAAAGGGATGTAGCGCAGCTTGGTAGCGCGTTTGTTTTGGGTACAAAATGTCGCAGGTTCAAATCCTGTCATCCCTACCTAGTCCTTTTCGTACAAAAAGCTCCAGTTATTTTGATTCACTGGAACATAAATAACCAGTGATTTGTTGTAAGAAAGCGCTCTTAGTTCAGTGCGGTAGAACGCAGGTCTCCAAAACCTGATGCCGTAGGTTCAAATCCTACAGAGCGCGATTCTTTTTTTATTGGTCCAATCTTTTGAATTGATCATTCCATAAATTAGAATGGTCAATGAAATCTTATCTCCCAGAATCAGTAGGAGACTCATTCATTCACGATAAAAATGATCTCAAATATCCAATTGATCACCACGTCGGTACTGTAAATATGCAGTTACGAATAATCCAGCCAAAGTTATAGGAATCAGACCTAACACAATTCCGGATAACAAAACTTCAATCATATTGATTAAAAAAAGGAAGTAAAGATTAATAGCTACCCCGGATAGTAACCCAGACTTACTAGAAATCTCAATCAATTTTGAATTGAGAAAACTTCTTGATTAAGCGAACGAAGAGGTTTTTATTCCTATTTAATTTCAAATAAGTATTTCAAATAAGTCGTATATTACTTAAACCTATGAATAGGACTAAGGTTAAAATAAGCAGAACTAATAAAAAAATGAAATAACTAATAATAGTAGACATTGGAAGGACTTAATGGAAAGAATATGATTGATGTGTATCTTTATCAGGCAATTACCTAAATTTATTTACTTTTGTAAGATAGGATCAGAATAATAAAAAAAAATGAAATGTTACAATGTTAATTCAATTATAACAAATTACTAATTTGTATAAAGAATATAAAATGTATGAATATTATACAAACATTAAGGGAATAGACAATAAAAGATATTATATTTATTTTTTGGAATAACCAAAAATATAATCCTCAAATTTATTGATATTGAGCAACCCATGAATAAAATAAATGCCAATTGTGTAACCACTCGGCAAATTACAAATTAGAAAACGTAGTTTTTTAAATATAAACTAATATTATTATAAACTAATAAATACGAGATCATTGAATTTAACAATGATTAATCTCTACCAGTCTGTTCGAAAGATTGGAACGAAAAAAACCTCTTTTACAGGCAAACGAAATCCATTCGTGCGAATAGAATATATTAGTATATTCTATATAGATTCACTTTTTTCATATGGCTTGTAAGCAAAGACTGATATTCCATCCTGTCTCTCTTGTAAAAAAATAGGAATAACTTGTATTTACAATTCGTACAAAATAATATCACAGAGAATATTTCACTATTCTATTAACGAGATTAGTAACACTCGGTTCTCAACTCAAAGATGAACCATTAAGTTCACGGCATAACTTCACCAACGATACTATTACATACAGTAACACTAATGATCCACTTCTTGAAGTGACATTAATGTATTCTAGTTATACAGCCACCTGTATAACCGAAAACCAGTACAATGATTACTGCTCAGATGAAATCGAAATTCATTTTTCCATAATTCATATGTTCAATTGTTACAATACAATTTTGAGACATGATATTTTCCGGACGTATCATGAAACATACTGGGATTATCTAATTTCTGTCCAGTAAAAAAAAAAATGCCCAATAAAAAAAAAAGAAAAAAAAGAGATGGATTCAGTTGACCAAATAGAGTTGGAAGCTCTGACAGTAGCAGAATCATTCTATCCCACTCCCTTTCGATATTAACCTAACCAAAATTGTATTGCTATGTTAGAAGAAGGCTAGTTATACTGGTTCAGTATACTTCAAATATACCTTTGGTATAATGTTGACAATAAAACAAGGATTGTAGAAGATATCAGTAGTTTTCCATTTTCTGATCTCTCTCTTTCATGGGACCAAATTCCCCTTGACTTTATAATAATATATGGAGTGGAGCTTAGCATGTCTGGGAATACGGGAGAACGCGCTTTTGCTGACATTATTACCAGTATTCGATACTGGGTTATCCATAGCATTACTATACCTTCCCTATTCATTGCAGGTTGGTTATTTGTCAGTACGGGTTTAGCTTATGATGTATTCGGTAGCCCTCGGCCGAATGAATATTTCACAGAAAGTCGACAAGAGGTTCCATTAGTAACTGGTCGTTTCGATTCATTAGAGCAACTAGATGAATTTACTAGATCTAGATCTTTTTAGGAGGTACTAATGACTATAGATAGAACCTATCCAATTTTTACAGTTAGATGGTTGGCCGTTCACGGACTAGCTGTACCTACAGTTTTTTTCTTGGGATCAATATCAGCAATGCAATTCATACAGCGATAAACTCTATATAAACTAAATCACGGAGCTATCTAATGACACAATCAAACCCGAACGAACAAAATGTTGAATTGAATCGTACCAGCCTCTATTGGGGGTTGTTACTCATTTTTGTACTTGCCGTTCTATTCTCTAATTACTTTTTCAATTAGGAACAGTGTAGAATATTCTTTCTCACCCAATTTGGAAAAAACTAATACTCAATATAATAATTGTTTATGTCTTGAGCATGACTACTTAATAAAATTTGAAAGGAAGTAAGAAAAATGGCTGATACCACCGGAAGGATCCCTCTTTGGTTGATAGGTACTTTAACTGGTATTCTCGTGATTGGTTTAATAGGTATCTTTTTCTATGGTTCTTATTCCGGATTAGGATCATCCCTATAGATAATAAAATGTATTTCATATCTATGAGGAATACTGTACACACGAAAGTGAAAACTTAGAAAGATAAGACCTTACCCTTCGTCGAACTCAAAGAAGGGTAAGGTCTTATCTTTCTTTATTTTAATAAGTCTATTTGTATATTCAAAATTGGATAATCCATAAAAATAATACCAGAAAAGATTACATGTATATTAATTTGTAATGTCAAACATGAATAAGGGACTGTTCAGTAAGTCTGTTCCGGAGTCACTCCTTATGCAAGATATACATATATCTATATTTCGTAATGTTCATATGATATTATTTGAAGAGAGGAAGGGTCGAATGAAAGGATCTCCATCTCCGAAGGGGTATGAATTGATTTTGCAATTTTTATTTATTTTGCAATTTTTATTTTATATGATTTATGATTGCATTAGCCTCTATAAGACGGAGATTTTAATCTTTCAGACAACTTAAATTTTTATATAACTAAAAATTCATCTCGACCAATTGAACTTTCTCAAATTGTTTCTTTTTAAGAACCAGAAATATCTGTGCCAAAATGACAGATGCTAAGAATAATAAAAGACCTTGAACACGTAAAGGATCTTGAAGTACTATTTCTGCATCTTCCTGACCAAATCCACCTACATTAGGGTTATTCGTTAACGACTGATCTGCCTTAATGAATTCACCTTCTGAGACCAGAAGTTCCGGTCCGAGAGGTACAAAGTCAACCACTTGTCGACCGTCTATTGGATTATCAATAGTTATTTGATATCCACTCTTTTCTTTACGTGCAATTTTACTTATTCTACCCGTTGCTGAAGCGTTATATACTGTATTGTTGCTCTTGCTCCCATCGGGATAAATTTGTCCTCTTCCTCTATTACCACCCAAATATATAGGATATTTCAGGAAGTGAACTGCTTTATTAGTAGCAGGATTTGGTGAAAGGATGGGAAACACCATTTGACTATATTTTTGACCAGGAACAGGACCTATTACGATAATATTTTTTTGATTAGACCGATAGTTCTGAAAATAAAGATCCCCTATCTTTTCCTTAATATCAGGATAAATGCGATCCGGAGGAGCTAATTCGAAACCTTCGGGTAAAATAAGAACAGCTCCTACATTTAAAGTTCCTTTCTTACCATTAGAAAGAACTTGTTTTATTTGCTTATCATAGGGGATCTTAACGACTGCTTCAAATACGGTATCGGGAAGCACAGACTGTGGAACCTCGATCTCCACAGGTTTTTTAGCCAAATGACAATTGGCACATACAATACGTCCAGTCGCTTCTCGAGGATTTTCATAACCCTGTTGTGCGAAAATGGGGTATGCATTCGCAATAAATGTCTGAGTCATTATATGTATCATGATCAAGACGTAAATTGATTGAGGTATCCAGTTTTTCACCCAGTCATCATAAGTATTTATATTTTGCATCGTTCAACTTTTGGTTCCAAATATTTTATTTAAACAATAAATAGGAGTAGGTAATTATGATAGTTACCTGTCTGCAATTCCGCTACTATATTAAACCCGAAGAGAAAAAATAAGAAGTATCAACCTATAAAAAAGTAAAAAAGAGTAAAAAATAGCTGATTTATAAATAAATATGGCAAAAACATTTAATTTAAAATTGTGAGAGAAACCCATTTTTTATTCATTCATCGAATGATAAATTACTACAAGTGAAGAAGATGTACGATTAAAACGTTGGAAGATCCAATATTTGAAAATTGTGTCTAAAATGACTGGAAAAGTTGAAACAAGACCAGATATTATTCGTTCGTTATGGGAAAATCCATAATTTTCGAAGATCAAATCGACCATCAGTTTCCAACCATGGGGCGAATGAAACCCAATACATAGATCGGTTGCTAAAAGAATAACAAAAGCTTTCATAGTATCACTTAAGCTACAGAAGACTTCTTGTATCCAAGAATTAAGAATGCCAAGTTTCTTCTTACCCAGAATGAGAAAAACACTTAGAATAGCAAAACCTATTAGATTTGCTAATAAATGCGAAATTATTTGGATACAATCTTGATTATATATTTTTACCAATTGGATCATTTTTTTCTGCATCTCTATATAAAGATCTTGCGAATGTGTTTCCGAATAATCTTCCACCATTCTTTCTAACAGAAATAGCTCTTCTATTTTCTCAAATTTTTCTAGAACATTTTCTTCTTGTATAAAATCAAAAATTCTTTTTGACTGACCAGTATTCCACCAATTTGTAACCCAAGATTCCAAAACTCTCTGTAATGAAATTGAAATTCCCCACGGCAATACTACTAAACATGCGAGATATTGTAGAGAAACTAATGCTTTATATTTGGCTACTTCCAACTCGTGAATCGCTAACGAACTCGATTGACCCGTTAGCTCTTTCCAAAATCTGAACAAAGTACGAATTATAGAACGAGGTATCGCATTCATAGAATGATCTAGTGAGTAATTCTTCGACGGTGGTTTGCTCCGAATGAGAAGTAGGGTAAAAAGTAGATTATTCCCAGTCGTATCAACAACTAACTTATGTTATAAGAACCAAAGAAATAATTAATTATTTCATAAATAAAAAATAAGACCAATTCTGCACTCCAAAAGGCCTTGCCGTACACATATGTAAAAAAGTGTTTTTAATTTTTAATACACTATTTATATTTATTATAGTTTAATTAATTTTTACTTTTGAGACGTAATGTCTACTGGATCTCTCGGTCCTCTCTAAAGAGAAATAATAATATAGAGTTTTTTATATCCAAATTTTTTATCGTATCTACTGTATAGATCTACACATTTGTATCTTGAATAAGATCCCCATTTCAAAATCCTTCAACGGATACACGCAAAAAACGGGCTAATTCGGCAGCTTTCTGTTCCATTTCACGCAGAGTCAAATTTTCTTCAGTACGAGTTAAAGGGATGTCTTGTTGACCCTTTATTTCCATATAAAGAACACGACGAGGGGAAATACCTTCTTGAACTTCCATTTTTATCGCCTGAATATCCTTCATAATAAATTGGATAAAAATACGGCGATTTCTTCCGGGAAATCCCCAACGAAAAAGACATGCAATTCCTTCTTTTTCATCAAACTTATTGTAACCACTACCTACATTGCACAAAATTGTACACCACAAATAAGAGCTAATGAACAGACCCGCAATACCATAAAAACACATTACAATTCCTTGTGGAACAAAGAGTATTTGCTGAGATGACAATAAGGGTATAAGGTCCCTACCAAGGTAACTTGAAATTCCGACCAATAAAAATCCTAGTGAACCAAAAAAAAGGATACAAGCAAAAAAAAAATTGATGATCTTTCTAGACCCTGTTATGGGTTCTATCCAGAGCCATTTGGATCGACGATTCATAACAAATTGCGTACTATTTAATTTGAGGGAGTAGCCAAACACTTACTCTTTTTACTACCATCCCAAAGTCACTTTCATAAATGGGCTATATAATAAATAATAAAATAGCCATATACATATAAGCATCTAGGTAGACTATATATTTTGGGTGTGTGCTTTTTTTTGGGGGAATTGGTCCTTAACTTATCGATTCTAAAAAAATAGTTCATTGCACGAGTATTAAATACCAATCTCGAGATTCGAATGTATATGTATACATATTATTAAGTAATAAATACTTATTCATTCACACACCCTTATATATTGTAATTATAAAATAATTATGTATATAACATATCATATACATCCAGCTTATATTCATGATGTATAGACCATACCATACACATTCATATATTGAGTATGAATAGATCTAAATAAAGATTAATATCTATTTAGATCTATTTTGTTCGTGTCTAAAAGAGGTTTTATTATATATTATCCATATAAAAGAATAAACATATTCTTTTGTTCTACGATTGAAAGATTGGAATATATTTATTATTTATGATATCTGATTGAATCATATTCATAAAATCTCGTCGTTTTGAATATAGAAATAAAGAAAAACCATTGTAATTGCCGGAAAAAACAAGCCCACCAAAGGCACAAAAACAGAGGGTAAATTGGGATTTATCATAAAATAAATATTTTAATATTTCTCTCTATTAACATTAACAACGATAAATTATAAGCCCAAATGAGTGATAGGACCAAATAAGTGGACTTGCCTTTTTTTAAATATCTAAAGTACTTTACTTTATAAAGCTTGTTTATATATGACTGTATAAATGGGACCAATTTCCACATTGTATATCGGTACATATAAAGGATAATATATATCCGCTTCTCGTTGCTATATTGAACATAAATACCTTTTATTTTAACTGTTCCATTAATTTAATTTTTTTGAATGTTCATCTTTGAGATAAAGGTATAACTCGCTAGCATAATCTTATTTAATGTGAGAAAGTTACATAGTGTCTACTTTTTCTGATAAAAAGGGGTATTTTCATGGGTTTGCCTTGGTATCGTGTCCATACTGTCGTATTGAATGATCCTGGACGGTTAATCGCTGTGCATATAATGCATACAGCTTTAGTTTCTGGTTGGGCTGGTTCAATGGCTCTTTACGAATTAGCAGTTTTCGACCCATCCGATCCTGTTCTTGATCCAATGTGGAGACAAGGTATGTTCGTTATACCTTTTATGACTCGTCTAGGAATAAAGGATTCGTGGGGTGGATGGAGTATAACTGGAGAAACTGTATCTAATCCAGGTATTTGGAGCTATGAAGGTGTGGCCGGAGCACATATTGTGTTTTCTGGCTTATGCTTTTTAGCAGCTATCTGGCATTGGGTATATTGGGATCTAGACGTATTCTGTGATGACCGTACAGGAAAACCTTCTTTAGATTTGCCTAAGATTTTTGGCATTCATTTATTCCTCTCAGGAGCAGCCTGTTTCGGATTCGGAGCATTTCATGTAACGGGGTTGTATGGCCCTGGAATATGGGTGTCTGATCCTTATGGACTAACTGGAAATATACAACCTGTAAGTCCGGCGTGGGGAGCTGAAGGTTTTGATCCTTTTGTTCCAGGAGGAATAGCTGCTCATCATATTGCAGCAGGTATATTAGGTATATTAGCAGGTCTATTTCATCTCAGTGTTCGTCCTCCCCAACGTTTATACAAAGGATTACGTATGGGGAATATTGAGACTGTCTTATCTAGCAGTATTGCTGCTGTATTTTTTGCAGCTTTCATCGTGGCAGGGACAATGTGGTATGGTTCCGCAACCACTCCGATCGAATTATTTGGTCCTACTCGTTATCAGTGGGATCAGGGATACTTCCAACAAGAAATAGATCGACGGGTTCGTGCTGGTCTGGCTGAGAATCTAAGTCTATCAGAAGCTTGGTCAAAAATTCCTGAGAAACTTGCTTTTTATGATTACATTGGGAATAATCCAGCTAAAGGAGGGTTATTCAGGGCGGGTGCGATGGACAATGGGGATGGAATTGCTGTTGGTTGGTTAGGACACCCTATATTTAAAGACAAAAAGGGACATGAGCTTTTTGTACGTCGTATGCCTACCTTTTTCGAAACATTTCCAGTTGTTCTAGTAGATGAAGAAGGAATTGTAAAAGCCGATGTTCCTTTTAGGAGAGCAGAATCAAAGTATAGTGTTGAACAAGTAGGTGTAACTGTTGAGTTCTATGGTGGTGAACTTGACGGGGTTAGCTTTGGTGATCCTACTATAGTCAAAAAATATGCTAGGCGTGCACAATTAGGCGAGATTTTTGAATTGGATCGTGCTACTTTGAAATCCGACGGTGTTTTTCGGAGTAGCCCAAGGGGTTGGTTTACTTTTGGACATGCTACATTTGCTCTTCTTTTCTTTTTTGGACACATTTGGCATGGTGCTAGAACCCTATTCAGAGATGTTTTCGCTGGTATTGACCCCGATTTGGATGCCCAAGTGGAATTTGGGGCATTCCAAAAACTGGGAGATCCAACTACTAAAAAACAAGTGGTATAATATAGCGTCGCTCCGATCAATAATAAATATTGAGAGAGAGAGATTCCATGTCAGTGAATATTCATTTAAAAATAAAAAAATATAAGAAAATGTTGTTGTAATTAGTACGAAAGCTATATCCGTAATTGCAAACTACGATCGAATCTATGGAAGCATTGGTTTATACATTCCTTTTGGTGTCGACCTTAGGGATAATTTTTTTCGCTATTTTCTTCCGAGAACCCCCAAAAGTTCCGGATAGAGGAGGAAAATAATTTTTTCTTCAAATCCTACTTCTTATAATTATAATATAATCAAATAATGACCTTCCCAATCGGGAAGGTCATTATTTCAACTAGTCCTCATGCTCTTCAAAAGGATCTCGAAGTTGTTCAGAGGGTTGCCCAAAGGCGGTGTATAGGGCATAACCAGTAAAGCTAACAAGTAAACGAGATATGGAGATAGCGACTAAGGTTGCAGTTTCCATTGATAGATAATTATATGTATGTATATATACATTAATAGTATACAAAGTTAATAGATCTCAACCAATACTATTGTTTTATGGCTACACAGACTATTGATGATACTTCTAGAACCGGGCCAATACGAACTAGTGTAGGAAATTATTTAAAACCACTTAATACAGAATCTGGTAAAGTAGCTCCCGGATGGGGAACTGCTCCTCTCATGGGCACTGCAATGGTTTTATTTGCAGTATTCTTATCTATTATCTCGGAAATTTATAATTCTTCTGTTTTATTGAACGGAATTCCAGTTAGTTGGGTCTAGATAAACTAGAAGATCCGCCCGGATCCCGAACTCATCCAAAAGAAGAAAAAAAACTAAGTAAGGAAAGCTTTTTATTAATAACTTGAGTTTATATATTATAACGTTCTGGTAGTTTGATCGTGTAATTAATTTTAATTTTATCTAAGGATTTTTGGAATATGGGTGTGCGACTTGTTAAAATTGATCTCTATTCTAGTACAGAAAACTAGTCTGTTGTCTTCATAAAGATGGTCCTCCTACCTCGTTGGATATTGATCCAATAGTTAATATTCAGAGCACGAGGTATATGAATAAATATATTCAAGAAAATCTGAACTATGGTTTCTACCTGCTGGTTTATACCTGTTATTTATACCTCGTGACTAGGCTTCCAATAATTTAATAATTTGGAAGCAGTACGATTAGAAATCGAGGATATCTCCTCCTTTTTATGCTTACTCTTACTGAAGAATGAGAAAGTATCTCATCTCTCTTAGTTAGTATGATGAGTGAGTAGTAATGAAATTTAAAGGTTATAACCCATGAGACCTTTTGGGTATGAAAAAAATCATCGGGGTAAAAATTTAAATCTGAGGTTTAGATTTATTCATTTATTGAGATCCCGACAAGATAATTCCTATTGATCGTCCATACTAGTTGTTATCTAGGTGATCACGAATAGGATAAAAGATCGTTCAAAAGGCCTATAGCGATGTATTCAAGAACGAGCCAACTTGAAATTTGAGCACTATACAATTAAATTTATTACTGATTTTTGTAGGAAATCATGGATTATTATGAATCCTATTCTTCATATTCCCAAGGAATGAAGTATGAAGCATCTTTCTATTTTACAAAGGATATACCTTTGTTTGTAAAGGTATTTGGGTGTTCTTGTTTAAGCCGTATGAAAGGAAATTCTCATGTACGGTTTTCAGAGGGGGAATTTGAGTTTACCTATCTCAATAAAGTATACGATTGGTTCGAAGAGCGTCTCGAAATTCAGGCGATTGCGGATGATATCACTAGTAAATATGTTCCTCCTCATGTTAATATATTTTATTGTTTAGGAGGAATCACACTTACTTGTTTTTTGGTACAAGTAGCTACTGGTTTTGCTATGACTTTTTACTATCGTCCCACCGTTCTAGAAGCTTTCGCTTCTATTCAATACATAATGACTGAAGTAAACTTCGGTTGGCTAATCCGATCGGTCCATCGATGGTCGGCAAGTATGATGGTTCTTATGATGATCTTGCATGTATTCCGTGTCTATCTAACAGGTGGATTCAAAAAACCTCGCGAACTCACTTGGGTTACGGGTGTAATTCTAGCTGTACTAACCGTATCTTTCGGTGTAACTGGTTATTCTTTGCCCTGGGATCAAATTGGTTATTGGGCAGTAAAAATTGTAACTGGTGTGCCTGAGGCTATTCCCTTAATAGGATCTCCTTTGGTAGAATTATTACGTGGAAGTGTTAGTGTGAGTCAATCTACCTTGACTCGTTTTTATAGTTTACACACTTTCATATTACCCCTTCTTACTGCTGTATTTATGTCAATGCACTTTCTAATGATCCGCAAGCAGGGTATTTCAGGTCCTTTATAGAAAGGACATCTACATTTTGAATAAACCTATTCTTTTTAGTAACAGTAACGATATATCATTGCCGCGAATATTTATTCTTCCATATAATTGGGAAGATGGAAATAAGAAACCATGTTTATCGGATTTCTACTTTCTCTTAAGTATTCTTTATCTAATACAATACTTTATCTAATACAATACAAAGAATTTAAGTAGATACTCATCTCAGATGGAGAAAAGAGATTATGGGAGTGTGTGACTTGAACTATTGCTTAGGCCGTGCAGATTAATTTTTCGATCTGCCATGAATCACAAATGTGTCTCTGTCCCAATTTTCTTCCCAAAAAAAGGAAGTTTAGAACCTGGGTAAAAGGGATTGGTAACTTTGTTGCGTTCCAAGAGAGTTATTTCTATGATCGAATCCAAATTAGGCTCCGTGAAATCCAGATAATGGTAATAACAGTAATAAGTTTTACTTATTGCTTATCCTTTTCTTTTCATAGTCTGAAAATGCATGCATTTCCCTTGCATTTAAATAGGGTAAACTATCGGAGTAAAAGAAGGGGTCTAAGGAAGGAGAAAGGCCGAATCAGTAACAAGCCAATACCTTGTATTGCAAAAAAAATTATGTAGGTCGGGATAAACACGGATTACAAGGAATAAGATGGTCCAAAAGGCATATTAACCATGATTTAATTTGTGAACTTACTTGGATACTGAGCACTTATTTAATACGAAATAACAAAATCATAAAGAATGGCATAGATCTTTCTTATTCTGATGATACGCCCTTCATCATTTTTAATTAAGTTATTGCTCGAGCCGGATGATCAAAATTGACATGTCCGGTTCTTTCGGGGGATAGATTCATAAAAATTTACTTATCCGAATAACAAAGAAACCTGACTTGAATGATCCTGTATTAAGGGCTAAATTAGCTAAAGGCATGGGACATAATTATTATGGAGAGCCAGCTTGGCCCAATGATCTTTTATATATTTTTCCAGTAGTAATTTCAGGTACTATTGCATGTACCGTAGGTTTAGCGGTTCTAGAACCATCAATGATTGGTGAACCGGCAAATCCATTTGCAACTCCTTTGGAAATATTACCAGAATGGTATTTTTTCCCCGTATTTCAAATACTTCGTACAGTACCTAATAAATTATTAGGTGTCCTTTTAATGGCTTCAGTACCTGCAGGACTATTGACAGTCCCTTTCTTGGAGAATGTGAATCAATTTCAAAATCCATTTCGTCGTCCAGTAGCTACAACAGTATTCTTAATCGGTACCGTAGTAGCTCTTTGGTTAGGTATTGGGGCAACGTTACCTATCGATGAATCTTTAACTCTAGGTCTTTTCCAATTTGATCTAATTTATAATAAATATATTAATCTGTAAAGAAATCTTTTGTTCCTATATCTAGGGAGTAGTTGCTTCAAGACAAATGATCTCTCCCTAGATATATTATTTTAGATATATTTAAATTTTTTGTAATAAATATGTAAAAGATTGATTGCAAATGGATTTATTGCAATTACTTTCAAAACAAACTTATAAAAAAGGGAATTAATAGATAAATAAAATGGAACTATTTCATGAACCTAAACCCGATTTACGGGTTAATCAATTCCAATATTTCTACGAAATTCCAATATCTCTTTGACAGATTGTTCCCCAAGGTTTTTAATTTTCATTAAATCTTCTCGACTATAATTTGATAGGTCCGATAATGTATTTATATTAGCCTTTTTGAGGCAGTTATATATCCGAGTCGAGAAGTTTAATTGGTCAATATACATTTGGTCGAAAACGATTCTCTTAGTATCAGTCGATATATGCGATAAAGGTAAGGAAGGAGTCATATTATCACTTAGACTTTTTGTTTCAGTGATGTTCTCTTCCTCTGCACGCATAAAAGGAAGGAAAAAGTCAATCAAATTACGAGAAGCTTCGTAAAGTGCCTCTTTAGGAGCTAATCCTCCATTTGTCCATATTTCAAGAAAAAGAATTTCTTGTATCTCATTTCCACTCCAATAGGAATGAATACTATAATTTACATTTTGAACAGGGATAAAGGCAGCATCTATAGGAAAAATTCCATCCTGAGAATTATAATTCTCTGGATTTTGGATAATATACCCGCGGCCTTTTTCAATTTTTAATAATATATCTAAGTTAATAGATTTGTTTAGACTAGCTATATGTTGTGTAGTATCAATTACTCTGACAGAAGGTGGTAATATGATATCTTGAGCGGTTACTTTTTTTGGTCCAACGATATGGATAGAACCTTCACGAATTCCGTAGGCATCACTTCTAAGTACAATTTCTTTCAGATTCATCAAAATCTCATGTACCGATTCTTCGATACCTATCATCACAGAATATTCATGTGTTATGTTTTCAAATTTGGCACGTGTGATGCACGTTCCTTCCAACTCTCCAAGTAAAACTCTTCTTATTGCACTACCTATTGTATTAGCTTGACCTTTGCGAAGCGGAGATAGAGTGAAACGGCCATAATGGAGACGCTTACTGTCTGCTCTGGATTCGACGCACACCAATTGTGGTCTCTTAATAGAGACTAATATTTCATCCTGAATCATAATTATTATATTGAATAGATAATTTCATCATTTCTTTCTCTTAAAATTAATTAAATTCTTACACACGTCTCTTTTTGGGAGGTCTACATCCATTATGTGGCATAGGAGTTATGTCACGTACATAACTCAGTAGTACACTACTTTGAGCAATGGCTCGTAATGCTGTATCTCTCCCCGGACCAGGTCCACTTATCAAAACTTCTGCCTGTTTCAGAAGACCTTGATCCGTTAATGTAAAAAGAACATTTTCTGCTGCAGTTTGAGCAGCAAATGGTGAACGTCTTTTTGTGCCTTTGAATCCACAAGCACCGGCAGAAGACCAAGAAACCGCTTGTCCTTGTGTATCTGTAACAGTAACAATGGTATTTCGAAAACTTGCTCGAACGTAAATAACTCCTTTCATTATTCTATGTTTAGTTCTACGTGGAATTCTTGTAGTTCTACGTGACACAAATCTTTTTGTATTTTTTGAAACAAATCTTTTTATAGTTTTTGGCATATTTATTATATTAAAATAGTGGAAAAAAATATATATATAGAAGTATACTTCTATATATATATTTTTTATTATTTATTATACATGGATTTCTTAGATATAAAAAAGTATTATCCCTGTCTTTGTTTATGTCTCGGATTGTAACAAATGACCAGAAGGCGTTTTCCCCTACGAATTAGGCGGCACTTATCACAAAATTTACGAACAGAAGCACGCATTTTCATATTTGTGGTCTTTGAAGTTGTAATGGCTAGGATCATATTCAATTTTTTTTGCGAAAAACAGAGTTTTCTTTTTATCTAAGCCTAATCTAATATTCGTTCAATCAATAAGTAAGTAACATCATTCATCGATATCTATTCCCATCCCGCGATTTCTATAAATGATACGACCTCTATTCTTATCGTAAGGAGAGTATTCGACCTTGACTCTATCCCCTACATCGATTCGGATACGCCTATATCGAATCTTTCCTGAAACATACGTCAAAATGTCACGATCACTATCCAAATGGACCGTAAACATACCGTTACCCAATGCTTCAGTAACGATACCCTCTTCCGTAATATAGTTTGTATTTACCATAGTGATACTCCTTATGCAATGTACGATGTGTGTTATTATTCTTTATTCTATGTTGATAGGATCAAATTCTATGTTGATATGTTAAACTAATATCTGCATCATTGAATTTATAATTTATTTTTAAGAATAAGAATACAAAGATTATTTTTGATGTGTAATATTTATATTTACATTACTTATATTTTAATAAGGAGTAATATAAATTGTATATTTATATTTTTTTTTATTACTAGAATGCAAATTCTATTTATAAAGAAAAATCATTTAAGAAACCCTCTTAGAAATTATATGAATTTCTAAGGGGTAATAACACTGATATTAAAGTTATTATTAATTATATATATCATTATATTAATTAACTTGAATATCAGTGTTAAAGTTACTAATATAACTTTAATTAACTAATTAATATTTCTAGATAAACCGTTTGAATTACGAATTATCATCTTCACCATCTTTACCATCTTCACCATCTTTACCATTGTCATCATCTTTACCATATTCACCATTTTTAACTTTAACAGATGATTTATCATCTTTATCATTTGATTTCTTTTTAAGTCGAGGCCAAAGGCCAACTACGCCAACTTGGTCGACAATGCCGAAAGATACCGCTGTATCTGGATCCAGAAAATGATCTCTTTCCATTAGCTTATGGATCATAAAATAATCCATTTTTGATGTTTCTAGATATGTACTTGTAATATACTGCCGCAAATAGCGCAGATAAAATGCCTCGAAGCCAGGATCTTCAAACTTGAAATCGGTGGAGTCCTCCTCCTCATTATCCTTATCCTTATCACTATCATAAGGAGACATAAAAGGTTGGTGAATCATAACTCTACCATTTTCGCTTACTGCCCGTTTACCACGAGTCCCCCCGTGTAGGACAAAAGCTCCCATCGAAGCATTTAAACCGACGCCTATTGTATTTATCTGTCCTGTTACGTATTGCATAAGATCATAAAGAGCGACTCCCGATGCCATTGCTCCACCCCGACAGTGAAGAAAAAACATTATTTTTTCTCCCCTATTCTCTTGATTTAAATAGACCATACTTTTCATTATTAGACTCGCACTCTCTTCATCGAGTGGCTTACCTAAAAAAAGCACTCCCCCGCGAAATAGCTGATAGAATACTTCGACCCAACTATCTTCTTTTTTTTTTCCTTTTTTTTTACCTTTTTTTTTACCTTTTTTTTTTTCTTTTTCTTCTTCTTCTTTTTCTTCTTCTTCTTTTTCTTCTTCTTCTTTTTCTTCTTTTTCTTCTTCTTCTTTTTCTTCGTCTTCTTCTTCTTCGTCTTTTTCTTCGTCTTCTTCTTCTTCGTATTTTTCTTCTTTTTCTTCGTCTTCTTCTTCTTCGTCTTTTTCTTCTTTTTCTTCGTCTTCTTTTTCTTCGTCTTCTTCTTCTTCGTCTTCTTCTTCTTCTTTTTCTTCGTCTTCTTCTTCTTCGTCTTCTTTTTCTTCGTCTTCTTTTTCTTCGTCTTCTTCTTCGTCTTCTTCTTTGTCTTTTTCTTCAAAGAAGACTTTTTCTTTTTCAATGATGACTTTTTGTTTTTGTTCTTCACCCATGATAAATCTCTTCTTTCCCTTCTTTTCCTTGGGTTCTTTAAACGGTACTTTTGGAATACTTGGCTCTGCTGTAGCCATAATAGACTGTTCCTCCTATTTATATATAATGATATATTATCAATGTAATAGTCATTAGTCACTCTTTAACAACGAGAGTCTGATATTAGTTGTGCGCCTATAATAACACTTGTACATACTTAAAAACTTGATCAAATTTTTAAGTATGTACAAGCCAAAAAAGTTCGACTTGTTTTTGGGATTAATTATTCAGACTTTTCAATTCCAAAAGTTATTATTTTAACTATCTCACTCAAAAACTTTTTTAAAATAGCTCGTGGAACCATGACATCAAACATTCCAAAATCAAATAAAGAATCAGACGTTTGAGATTCTTCCTCTACTATCTGATTTAATGTCTGTTCAATTACTCTTTTACCTGCAAATGCAATGTATGCATTAGGTTCGACAATTGTGAAATTAGCCAACATACCAAAACTAGCAGTCACTCCACCAGTTGTGGGAGATGTTAGAATAGAAATATATAGCAAATTTTTTTCCTTTTGATGTGTATGCAAGGCAGCAGCTATTTTACTCATTTGCATTAAACTGAAACTTCCTTCTTGCATACGCGCTCCGCCAGAAGCACATACGAGAATTACTGGAAGATAATTCTTAGTAGCATGCTGGATTAAACGGGTTATTTTTTCACCTACTACCGAGCCCATACTGCCTCCCATGAACTTGAAATCCATAACTCCCAGTGCGACAGTAATACCATTTACTCGACCTATGCCTGTTTGAATAGCGTCGGGTAAACCTGTTTCTTTTTGATAGGAATCGTTATAATCTTCGTAAGATATATCTTCTATATAAGATATATCTTCTATAGAAGTATCTTTTCTAATTATATTTTTATTCTGATCAAACTCTAAAGAAACATAATCTTGGTAAGATATACCGTCTATATGATGTCTCTTTATAAGACATCCATTTTGATTATTATCATTTGTTTGTCTAAAAGATCCATTTACCTTTAGAGTTAGATTAGGATATCCATTTATCCTTAGAGTTGGACGTCCATTTTGATTATTATCATTTGTTTGTCTAAAAGATCCATTTAACTTTAGAGTTGGACGTCCATTTTGATTATTATCATTTGTTTGTCTAAAAGATCCATTTAACTTTAGAGTTGGACGTCCATTTTCATTATTATCATTTGTTCGTTTAGGACATCCATTTTGATCATCTTTTTGTTCATATTCATATAAATGGCTATAATCTCCGAAATATTCTTCTTCTATTTCTTCTATATTACAAAATTCTTCTTCTGGATTACACTCCGACTTTATCACCTCTGAATTATTAGACCCAATTGTTTCGTCTAATTTGACTACTCCGAAGAGCCCTTCTTCAAAAAGGTCAAGAAATTTTTCGATTTCAAAACACATATTATGGAGATAGGCTTTCTCTATTTCGTGAAATACATCCTCACGAAGCGTTCTAAATTCGTCTGTGTTCTTAGACGGGTCGTCGTCATCGTCAATAAACGTTACATAGTGCTCAGCATAGTCTTGTTTTATTTTCAATAAATTTATCATCATTACCTGCAATTCATACCCTACGTCAGCTAATTTTTGACGTAATTCGCAAAGTATATGTATATTTTTCGCTTTTCTTTTTATATAGGAAGATTGAATAGAATCAAAATCTTTAAAACCTTTAAAAGAAAGTAAAAGAGGGTTACCAACGAAATTTTCTTTATATGCATTTTTACATATAGGAAATCTACATAAAAATAAACTATCTCTTTTTGGGAATATATTAAAAAAATCCATATTAAATAGATCTAAATGTTCCATAATATAGCTATGTACTTTTTTATGGAGTTCCCTCTCGTTAGTGATTTCATCTTTTATTTTTATACCTATTTCAACCATTAATAGTTGAACCGTTTCCAAACTTCGAGAAATAATGTCTTGCAACATCTCAAGAGGTAATTTTTTACCAGCATAAAAATAATGTGTCAAATATTCTCTTTTTTTCTTATCTATCACAACCCTAAGGATATTAACAATAGTATTGTTGAATCCTACTAACGTTTTAAACGTCTTATAAGAATTATTATAATATTTATGAGAAATTATGTCGTAAAATAATTTCGAAATCTCTCGAACCGCTACAATGTTAAAAAAATGCATCTTATCTTTTTTACCTAGAAGATCTAGAGAAGAGAAATCTTCATCCATGGGGAACCAAGTACCAGAATCAATTAAAAGATCAATTCGATCTGAACTAGTCATTAGCAGAGTTTCTCCACATTGTGGACAAACACCTTTGAATTCTTCTACTAACGATTTAGTATATGTAACGTTCTCACAATTTTCGCATAAAACCCACAAATGCTTATATTTTTTTTGATCGAATATGTCTTTTTCAACTTTTTCTTCAATTTCAACTTTTTCTTCAATATAGTCACGATCCTTGTTTTCTTCACCCATTTTACTTGTCTCCTTTATTTCATCGTTAATGTACAACTTTAAAATTTTACACAATAGCATAATTAAATATTGAAATAGATACTTTGAATTGTTGGATTGGAAGTCCATTCTACTGTATTATCTCATTTACCTTCTTCGTGGACAAAGCTGATTTACGAATTAGCTATCATCTAGATAGATTAGAAGAAATTAGATAAATCTGTTAATGTTAAATCATGAAGATTGAATTTATTTTGTCCAAAACAACATTTCGGACACCATGGTTAGGGACTATAAGAAATTGTTATCCCTTCCGAACCAACCCCTCACCGAATGATCCATGATTTATATCTAGAAGTTATTTCTAGATAGAGGTAAATATTAAATATTTATACCTAGGTATCTATTCCCATCCATTCAGTATTCGGCTCAATCTTAAAAGATTGGGCCGAGTTTGGTTCGATTAAGGGACCAAACAGACGAAAGTCCGTTGATTACTTACTTGATTACAACGTATCAATCGTATCAAATTCAAATTTGATCTCTTTCCATACTTCACAAGCGGCAGCTAATTCAGGACTCCATTTAGTAGCTTCGCGGATCACTTCATTACCTTCACGAGCGAGATCACGTCCTTCATTACGAGCTTGTACACAAGCTTCTAATGCGACCCGATTAGCTACTGCACCAGGTGCATTTCCCCAAGGATGTCCCAAAGTGCCTCCACCAAACTGTAATACAGAATCATCCCCAAAGATCTCGGTCAGAGCAGGCATATGCCAAACGTGAATACCTCCTGAAGCTACAGGCAGGACACCCGGCATAGAGACCCAATCTTGAGTGAAATAAATACCACGACTTCGGTCTTTTTCAATAAAATCATCACGCAATAAATCAACAAAACCCAAAGTAACTTCTCGTTCTCCTTCAAGTTTACCTACTACAGTACCAGCGTGAATATGGTCTCCACCAGACATACGCAGTGCTTTAGCTAGTACACGGAAATGCATACCATGATTTCTTTGTCTGTCAATAACTGCATGCATTGCGCGGTGAATGTGAAGAAGTAGGCCGTTGTCTCGACAATAATGAGCCAACGAAGTATTTGCCGTGAAACCTCCAGTCAAATAGTCATGCATGACGATAGGAACTCCCAATTCTCTGGCAAATACTGCTCTTTTCATCATTTCTTCACATGTACCTGCAGTAGCATTCAAGTAATGTCCCTTAATCTCACCCGTCTCAGCCTGAGCTTTATAAATTGCTTCTGCACAAAAGCAGAAACGATCTCTCCAGCGCATGAATGGTTGGGAATTCACGTTTTCATCATCCTTGGTAAAATCAAGTCCACCACGGAGACATTCGTAAACGGCTCTACCATAATTTTTGGCAGATAGGCCCAATTTTGGTTTTATAGTACATCCCAGCAAAGGACGACCATATTTGTTTAATTTATCTCTTTCCACTTGGATACCATGTGGTGGGCCTTGGAAAGTTTTTGAATAAGCAGGAGGAATTCGTAGATCTTCCAGACGTAGAGCTCGTAGGGCTTTGAATCCAAAGACATTACCTACAATGGAAGTGAACAGGTTAGTCACAGAACCTTCTTCGAAAAGATCTAAGGGGTAAGCTACATAGGCAATAAATTGATTTTCCTCTCCAGGAACGGGTTCGATATCATAGCATCGTCCCTTGTAACGATCAAGACTGGTAAGTCCATCGGTCCAAACAGTGGTCCATGTACCAGTGGAAGATTCGGCAGCTACTGCTGCTCCCGCTTCCTCGGGGGGCACTCCCGGTTGAGGAGTGACTCGGAATGCTGCCAAGATATCAGTATCTTTGGTCTGATATTGTGGAGTATAATAAGTTAGTCTGTAATCTTTAACACCAGCTTTGAATCCGACACTTGCTTTAGTCTCTGTTTTTGGTGACATAAATAAGTCCCTCCCTATGATTTATTAGTTAATAGCTCTTATCAAGAACGAGGTCTACTCGACATGAGTGTGGAACGTAAAGAATTCTAATATGCAAAACAAAACAATTTTATCCTTTATTATTTTCAAATAATATTGTATCATGTTATGTATGTATGATGCAACCCAATTTCTTATTTCTATTGACCCGAGGACTTTTCTATTTTATTTTTTAAGTATCTAAAGGTCATTAATTTGACTTCTATTCATAAGTGTAGAAAACTATATTAATATATATAGATATATAGAAGAAGCATATATTAATATAATTAATAATTTAATACGAAAAAAATGAGAAATGTACATAAAAATACATAAAAAAAAAAATATAAAAAATGGAATATGGCTCAATTTAAATATTTCCCAGAGGGTATGGGCAATACGGGGAAATCTAGGTATCGACAACTCGAAGACTTCTTTATGATCGTTATGTATCTACTTCGAATAAAAATATTGCGTAGATATTACAATTTATTTTGGCAAAATAGCATCAACAGCCTCTAGTCGTGTTCTAGCTCTTTTGAGAGCTACATCAGCTTCGATTGCTTGTTTCTTGCCTTCAGCTCGTCCAAGATCAACTTTAGCTAATCTAAAAGTTTCCTGAGCCTCTCGAGGATCAATGTCAATACCTCTTTCTGCATTATTGACCAATAATGTTATTTCATTATTGTCTATCTTAGCAAAACCACCCATTAAAGCCATAGTCGACCACTGGGCATTGAGACGTATTTTCATCACTCCTATATCCAAAGCTGTTACAATTGCAGTATGATTGGGTAACACACCAATTTGACCACTGTTGGTAGTTAGAATTATTTCTTGAACTTCTGAATCCCAAACAACTCGATTGGGAGTCAGTACACGAAGATTTAGGTTCATTTTATAATATTAAATTTCTTTGAAGTTCATAGCCTTCGCGGTAGCTTCATCAATGTTACCCACTAAATAAAAAGACTGTTCAGGGAGACCATCTAATTCTCCTGAAAGGATCATTTGAAAACCTCTAATTGTTTCTACTAAACTAACATATTTACCGGGGGAACCAGTGAATACCTCTGCTACAAAAAAAGGTTGTGACAAAAACCTTTCAATTTTTCGTGCTCTTGCTACGGTTAAACGATCTTCTTCTGACAATTCATCCAGTCCAAGAATAGCTATAATGTCTTGAAGTTCCTTATAACGTTGCAAAGTTTGTTTAACTCCTTGCGCAGTTTCATAATGTTCTTCGCCCACGATCGAAGGTTGGAGCATAGTCGACGTTGAATCTAATGGATCTACCGCTGGATAGATCCCCTTGGCAGATAATCCTCTTGATAGTACAGTAGTAGCATCTAAATGTGCGAATGTTGTAGCAGGAGCAGGATCAGTCAAGTCGTCTGCAGGTACATAAACTGCTTGAATGGAGGTTATAGATCCGTCTTTGGTAGACGTTATTCTCTCTTGCAAAGAGCCCATTTCCGTACTAAGAGTTGGCTGATAACCCACAGCGGAAGGCATTCTGCCTAATAATGCTGATACCTCCGATCCTGCTTGGACAAAGCGGAAGATATTGTCAATAAATAAGAGTACGTCTTGCTTATTGACATCTCGGAAATATTCAGCCATGGTTAGAGCAGTTAAACCAACTCTCATACGAGCTCCTGGTGGTTCATTCATTTGACCATATACCAGAGCTACTTTGGATTCTGATATATTTTGCTCATTAATTACTCCCGACTCTTTCATTTCCTTGTAAAGATCATTTCCTTCACGGGTACGTTCTCCTACTCCGCCAAATACAGAAACACCTCCATGAGCCTTAGCAATGTTGTTGATTAATTCCATAATCAACACTGTTTTACCCACTCCAGCTCCCCCGAATAATCCAATTTTTCCTCCACGGCGGTAAGGAGCTAAAAGATCCACTACTTTAATGCCTGTTTCAAAAATTGAAAATTTTGTATCCAACTGTGTAAAGGCGGGAGCAGATCTATGAATAGGAGATGTTGTTAGAGCATTTACAGGACCTAAATCATCGACAGGTTCTCCAAGAACATTAAAAATTCTTCCAAGAGTAGTTTCACCAACTGGAACACTCAGTGGAGCTCCTGTATCAATTACTATCATTCCTCTCATCAAACCATCTGTAGCACTCATAGCTACAGCTCTAACCTTATTATTTCCTAATAATTGTTGTACCTCACAAGTAACACAAATTGGCTGACCATTTGTGTTATTATCCTTAACAATTAATGAATTGTAAATTTTAGGCATATTACCTGGAGGAAAAGATACATCTAGTACTGGGCCGATAATTTGAGCAATACGTCCTGCCTTCTTTTCTACAAGTGCGGAAACCCCAAGAACAAGAGGATTGGTTCTCATAATAATATAAAATAAATAAAAAAGGAGATTGATTCAAATTGCTAATACTAGCAAAAAAGTATAAAAAAACACAAAAATATTCTATACTGAGTTGATCAGTCAATAATAACTGAGAGTGAAGTTACCACTTTTAACTTACTTAGTAATCTCTTTTCTTTATAAAGTTCAACTTCGATAATGATCTGGAAATACATTCATTATTTAACATGAAAATGTAGAAAAACTTATTAGATGCCATTGAGTTATCAATGGCATCTAATAAGTTTTTCTACTATTGGATTTGAACCAATGACTCTCGCCGTATGAAAGCGATACTCTAACCACTGAGTTAAGTGGGTTATTTATAATCATAGATAGAGTCGTAAACGATTATAGGTAGAATTAAACATATTAAACAATATGCCCCTAACTAAATAGTATAATATACATCTTAACAAAAATTAACTATTTTGTTAGTATATTTTCAAAAGGGCTATAGCTCAGCTTGGTAGAGCACCTCGTTTACACGTGCGCCAATGGTTTTCAGGAGATTTTATTCGTTCGTCCAATCCATAAAATATTTATTAAATAGTCTTACTCGGAAGAACAATAGCATGACAAAGATGAAGTTAGTTCTGATTAAAACTATAAATCTAGTTGATATGGTAAATTTCGGGTTCATTCAATGTAAGGCGTAATGAGTAGAATACGGATAATTATTCTTTTAGCTCTATGACACTTTGAGGTGTATAAAGTGTCATATGAGTAAATGCTACGTCTGAGCATGACAGACCTACGTCAAGGGAACCTTTTGAATAACTTTGGGATTGCTTCTGACAAGACAAAATTTGCGTTTGAAGCAAACGGAGCCATATTATTATTTTTATGGAAATAAAAGAATGATCAGACTAACTGATCAATCCACTAATTAATGAAAGAGCCCAATGCCATAAAAATGCATGTTGGGTTCTTGGAACAGTTCAAATCATTTTGATAATAAGAAGTTTGATCTGTTCAGGTCTACGGTTCGAGCCCGTATAGCCCTATACAGTTCGGAAACTCTTATATTCCGCCTATTTCTTATTGTCTCTATGACCCAGTGATTTTCATTTATAAATATCTTTTTATTATTCATTTCAAATTTTTGAAAACTTAGGTTGATTCGCCCTTGAACATTTTCTCCCAATACTGTTAATATTAAGTATTTCGGTTGATAGATCCGAGAGCCTCAAATTTATTCTAATTGTCTCATCATCTAGGTAAGTATAGGACATAGGATTTGATAGTCCTTTAACCTTACGAGATATACCCAAAAAGACATAATTAAACTTATGGATACATAAGCCTTTTTTTCCTCCGAGAGATTAATAGGTTCCGCGCAAATGGCATATTTATTATAGACTCACTCCATCTGAATATGGAACAAATGGATAAAGCTTGTTGACGCATCCTGCATCATTCGAAATAACGACCCTGAAAAAAATTGCCCTATCTCGATAGAACATAGATCTAAAAAAAAAAGATCTCTAAATTCCCTTACATCAACTCATGTTGATGACACGTTACAACTCGTGTCAACGTGGGGTCTGCCGAACTGCAAGGGTTCTATTAGAACCCTTTACTAAAAAGGAAACATTGTTATCGTTCGGCGATGATTCTTCAAGTATATAAAGAATCGATACGAAAGAGGAAAAAAAAAATGAAAGTAACGATATTAACTATTACTTATATCGTTATAAGTCACGAACGAAACATAAATGAATATGAATCCATGATGTTCGGGGGATAGAGGAACGATGTCTAAATTGACAATATTAAAAATAAGACTCTTTATCTATTTCACAGGAGTCTATTTATGTATATATTTTCCGAATATTATACTTTTTGGATATATTTAGTAATATGTATCCTTATTCCGATTCTAGCATTCTCAATTTCTATAGCTTTGGCTCCCATAAGTAAAGGGCCGGAGAAAGCAACTAGTTACGAATCAGGTATAGAACCAATGGGAGATACCTGGATCCAATTTAGGATTCGTTATTATATGTTTGCTCTAGTTTTCGTTGTTTTTGATGTGGAAACAGTATTTCTCTATCCGTGGGCTATGAGTTTTGATATTTTGGGTATATATACATTTATAGAAGCTTTTATTTTCGTGCTTATCTTAATTATTGGTTTAGTTTATGCATGGAGAAAAGGAGCATTGGAATGGTCTTAACTTCCAGATTTTGGGGTGGTAGAAGGGAAGTAGAAAATTATATAAAGCCAGCCATAAATCCTGTAGAGTCACTTCTACTTGATCAATCAATTCCGAATTCAGTGATTTCAACTACTCTAAACGATCTCTCAAATTGGGCAAGACTCTCTAGTTTATGGCCACTCCTTTATGGTACTAGTTGTTGTTTCATCGAATTTGCTTCATTAATAGGTTCACGATTCGACTTTGATCGTTACGGTTTGGTACCAAGATCTAGTCCTAGACAAGCCGACCTCCTTATAACAGCTGGAACTGTGACCATGAAAATGGCTCCTTCTTTAGTGAGATTATATGAACAAATGCCCGAACCAAAATATGTAATTGCTATGGGAGCTTGTACTATTACAGGAGGAATGTTTAGTACAGATTCTTATAGTACTGTTCGCGGAGTAGATAAGTTAATTCCTGTGGATATCTATTTGCCGGGTTGCCCTCCTAAACCAGAAGCTATTATAGATGCTATAATAAAACTTCGTGAAAAAATAGCTCAAGAAATATATGAAGATAGGACCGAGTCTCAGCAAGTACAGAGGTATTTCACTAGAAAGCATAGGTTTAATATTGGACCTAAAAATGAAGGGGAGAAGTTTTTTCATCAATCTTATGAATCTCCATTCAAATCGACTTTAGAGATACCCTCCAAAACGTCTGAATCCATTTCAGAGATACTCTTTGAAAAACTTGAAAATAGATAGATAGAGAACTCTATCTATCTAATTGGCTAATGAATAATCGTTAGTAGAAAAGTAGAAAGTAACGAGCAGGAAATAAAAATACACTTGAAAATTTTTTTGCAAATGTCAAATCTTTATACAGATACTTTGACAATAAATAGTAATCAAATGAAGGGTCGATTGTCTGTTTGGCTAGCCAAGCATAAGTTAGCTCATAGACCTTTAGGTTTCGATTACCAAGGCACAGAGACGCTACAAATCAAATCTGAGGATTGGGCTTCTATAGCCGTTGCCTTATATGTTTATGGTTTTAATTATCTCCGTTCTCAGTGTGCCTATGATGTAGCACCAGGGGGATTATTAGCTAGTGTATATCATCTTACGATAATAAAGGTTAATACAGATCAACCCGAAGAGGTGTGTATAAAAGTTTTTGTCCCCAGGGACAATCCCAAAATCCCCTCTGTTCTACGTATTTGGAAAGGTGCTAATTTCCAGGAACGGGAATCTTATGATATGTTGGGAATCCTTTATGAGAGTCATCCATGTCTCAAACGTATATTGATGCCTGAAAGTTGGATTGGTTGGCCTTTACGCAAAGATTATATTGCACCTGATTTTTATGAGATACAAGATTCTCATTGAATTGAGATACAAGATTCTCATTGAATCGAATAAAAGTAAAAACTTAGATCTATCTTTTTTAGAATTTATCTGTCTTCTTATGGAATAAGATAACACAGACTCTGGCCGCAATCAGCAATCAAATTATTATTCATTTTTATTATCCTATATCCTTGAATGAAAGAAGGATGTATAAAATATTTTATTTACACATCAAAGAATTTTTAAACTATACCACGCACATTTATTTCATGTACGAAAATGAAAGCTACAATTAGAACTTATACTAATTTCAGTTTATTATACTAATTTCAGTTTAAAGTTTAATATCAGTTCTTTAGTTTTATTATATGGTACATACATAATATTTATATTCGATTAGGACAGAGAAGACACATTAAAAATAAAAAATGTAAATGCTTTTCCCAGCATATGTATATGTCTACATGCACGTAGACATATATCTACATGCATGAATTATACTCATCTATACACATGATCTATTAAATAATATAAATAATAGGGTATAGATACTAGATTATACCTAGTATATAATCTATACGGTTCCGCATGCCAGGAACCAGATTTGAACTGGTGACACGAGGATTTTCAGTCCTCTGCTCTACCAACTGAGCTATCCCGACTCTTCCCTGTTTATCATCCTAGCGCAGAACCTAAGCTCAGGTCAACTAAAAAGACAAAAGAAAATCCTTTTTTTTATTTCCCTTTTTAAATTATACTTTTGGATTGGTAAGTTACCATTATCAATTTCTATTATAAATTTAAATTGTATGTATAATACAATTATACATACACAAATGTTATATCTGACAAAATGTATGAGTTGATCTTACGATCAACCTTTCTAAATTTATGGGAATATAGCTCTATATTCTGGATTGCTTATAAAATTGTCAAGAGTAATAATATTTGATCTTTCTTTAATTCGGAAATAAACCTGGGGATAGAGGGACTTGAACCCTCACGGTTTATAAAACCAACGGATTTTCCGACTACTGCAATTTGCATTGTTGTTGTTGGCATTTACATGTAGAATTGGACTCTATCTTTATCCTCGTCCAATAATTCAAAAATGGAATAAATTCTATTTATTTCTTAATTGAATTACTTTAATTAAGTATTCATTAAGCTAGGCAAGCCTAGAACAACTCAAGTTCTAATCGTTGAAACAAGTTTTAACGATGATACAGAACACTTTCAAAGTTTTCAATAACATACTACACTCTGTAGATAGAATATTGGTTCAAATTCAAATGATATTAAGTCGTTAGAATATCTTCCGTTGAGTCTCTGCACCTATCCCTTTTCTAGAAAATAAAATTATTGTTCCTATAATACGGATTTGGATCAGGATTGCCCATTCAAAATATTCCAGGGTTCCCCTGTATTTGGAAGCTATCACTTAGTAAGTTTCCATACCAAGGCTCAATTCTATTAAGTCCGTAGCGTCTACCAATTCCGCCATATCCCCTTATTGGCGAACGAAATCATGAGATAATCGGATCTCATAAATTTCATTTAAATTGATTTGGTGGATATTAGTTCAAGGGTGGGATACCCTCTGTTACTTCTTTATCTTTCGACATCTCCAGTCTAATCGAGACTGAAAATTATTATACTATTTCTGTATTTTCTATGCAAGTATTTTATTTTCTACTTTTGTTTGATTCGAACTAGTGAAACTATTGACAGCAATTTATTTTAATTATTACTATTTGTCCCATCTGGGACGAAAGGATTCGAACCTTCGCAATAGCAGGACCAAAACCTGTTGCCTTACCGCTTGGCCACGCCCCATTCTTATATGATGAATGCATATAAGATCCTATATCTTGTTTATATATTCAAACAAGGTTCCATTCTAATCTGAATTGTATTATTCTTGTATTATTCTTATTAGATTTCTTATATGGAATATCGATTGTATATTTATTAATAGCTTTATTTTAAGTAATTCGGTTGGGGAACGGAAAAAGAAACAAGAATATCTATTAATTGGTCATTCTCTATCAGAATGGTAATAAAATTATTTATGAAGAAATGATCCCTTCCAACCCGAAAACTCAAAGTATAATCTTGCCAAATAATTTCGATTAATTGGCAAAATACTTTTGAGCTTTTACATCATTTTTATTGATCGGAGAATCAAAATGCCAGTTATACTCAACCTCAATATTTGTCTAGACGATGCCGTGAATAATCCATTTTTAGCCAAATTGCCCGAGGCTTATGCTATTTCTGATCCAATTGTAGATATAATGCCAATTATACCTTTGTTCTTTTTTCTCTTAGCCTTTGCTTGGCAAGCTGCCGTAAGTTTTCGATAATCTTAGCAAGAAGTATCGATTTCTTTTTATAAAAAAGAAACAATTAACTTGATGCAAAACCATTTAAATATTGTATCCATACTTTTATTCCATTTCCATATATTGATGGATCTTGGATCGCTGTCATTAACCAAATTTTAATTTTGTAGAATTAATTTTTCCTTGTTCTGCTGCTTATTTTATTTTGTGAAGCAGCAATTCTATTCTGGTTGCCAACAGATCAAACAAAATACCTACCTCCCAGGCTCAATCCTTTTTAATTCGTCTTAGTCAGTTCCGAACCCCCATCATAGGGAGAGTTGGGGCTATTAGATATTGATGCAAATGACATAGAGGAAATATCCGTTAGATTTAATTGCAAAAAAAGGGGAGTAGGGAATCAATTTATTGATTCTGACGATCCTAAACTTGTTTAGGATAGTTGAACTAGGAGTTGAGTCCCTATTTCAACTCTTCAATCCCAAGCAAAGAGTAAATTTAAAAATATTTAATAAATTCATATTTTTAAATTTGATCTCCACACATAATGTGGAGACCAAAATCGTACCATTTTAGATTTAAAATGGTAATATTGCTTGGTATTGAAGTATCAATTATATGATGCAAAGATTGATGATCTATTCCTTTGTAACTCTAATAAGAATCCTGGAGATTAGATAATGCTTACTCTTAAGCTGTTCGTTTACACAGTAGTTATATTTTTTGTTTCTCTATTTATCTTCGGATTTCTATCGAACGATCCAGGACGAAATCCTGGGCGTAAAGAATAAAAAAGGTCTATAGGTTAAAAAATTTTAGGATTCATTTGAAGTGACTGAACGGAGAAAGAGGGATTCGAACCCTCGGTACAGATAGTCTGTACAACGGATTAGCAATCCACCGCTTTAGTCCGCTCAGCCATCTCTCCGAGATGGGAGATATAGAATGAATAGAGCTAAAATTTTGAAGTTAAAGACCACGAAAATACAATTGTATTGTTCATTCCGTTCTAAATTACTCTTCGATTTCTCTAGCCCGGCCAGTATCTGGCCAGGCTATGATCTTCCCTATATCAGGAATAATTGAATAAATTATTAATACAGTGCTTTACCTAATCTGAAAGCTAAAATGCTTGTTATAAAAGCAGCAAAAAGGGCTATCAAAATTTGACCCTCTGATATCATTTCTTTATTTCCTCTCCAATAACTTTTTAATTCATTATTTAGATAGAGCCCTCTATCTATTGATTTAGATAGAGCCCTCTATTTATTGTATTATTTTAATAATACAAGCTGTTCAAGGCTATAATCTGGATGAAATGTTGTAGATTGAAACTGGATAGATCAGATTAGGATGATAAAAGATTATAAAAAAAATAAAAAAAAAAAGAATAATAATTATTTTTGACTTGACCCCCCCCCTTTCTCTCTGCCATGGAGGAGCCGAATGAAATTTTCATGTTCGTTTCTGAATTAGAGGCGTTAATCGACGCCGACTATAACCCCTAGCCTTCCAAGCTAACGATGCGGGTTCGATTCCCGCTACCCGCTCATATTGCTTATTCAAAGCATTTTGTCGTAGGTAGCATTTCATTCGAAATTAATTTTTGATGCCCTACTATTCTTTCTCTTTATTTCCCGAACATAATCGTGGATGGATAAAAAGTCGAATTTGTTTTTCGATAAAGTATTTCAATAAATTAATAAAAAAAGAGATAGCGTCCATCGTCTAATGGATAGGACAGAGGTCTTCTAAACCTTAGGTATAGGTTCAAATCCTATTGGACGTAATCGTAATAATATTAATTCAATTGTTCAAGATTTAATATTGAAATGTAGCAAAGTTATTTTCTTTATTAATTAGGATAGGATCTTCTACCCTGTTCCGAACGATTTTTAAAAAATAAAGAAAGTATTATTTTTGTTCTCGAAGTAGAAAACGTTCGGTATTTTCTTGAATAGCTTCTTTTAAAAGAGTTTCTGCTTGTTCCGTGAATGTCCCAGTAGAACGTATAAGTTCTCCAAACTGGGGTTTATCTTTTAATAAATATTTGCGCAAATTAAGGATAAATTTTTTAACCTGTACAATTTCTAATACATCTAGATATCCGTTCGTTCCAGTATAAATCATAGCTATTTGTTCTTCCACTGTCAAAGGATCTGATTGAGATTGTTTGAGCAACTCGCGTAATCGTTGACCTCTTGCCAATTGATCTTGAGTGCCTTTATCAAGGTCAGAAGCGAATTGTGCAAAGGCTTCTAACTCTGCAAGTTGAGCTAACTCTAGTTTTAATTTTCCAGCTACTTGTTTCATAGCTTTCATCTGAGCCGCGGATCCTACTCTAGATACGGAAAGACCCACATTAATGGCAGGTTGAATTCCTGCATTGAATAGATCGGCTGATAAGAAAATTTGTCCGTCGGTAATGGAAATTACGTTAGTGGGAATATAAGCTGAAACATCTCCAGCTTGAGTCTCAACAATTGGTAAAGCAGTTAAGCTACCCCCACCTAACTGAGAATTTAATTTAGCTGCTCTTTCCAATAGACGGGAATGCAAATAGAAAATATCTCCTGGATAAGCTTCCCGGCCCGGTGGTCTTCTTAATAGAAGAGACATTTGTCGATAAGCTTGTGCTTGTTTGGAGAGATCATCATAAATTATTGATGTATGTTGTTCTTTATACATGAAATATTCGGCTAAAGCTGCTCCTGTATAAGGAGCAAGATATTGTAATGTAGCGGGAGAATCCGCAGTTTCCGATACCACAATGGTATAATCCATTGCGCCGCTTTTTTGAAAAGTATTAACTACCTGAGCTACGGAAGAGGCTTTTTGACCAATAGCGACATAAACACATATTACATTCTGATCTTTTTGATTTATAATTGTATCTGTAGCTACTGCCGTCTTACCGGTCTGTCTGTCCCCAATAATTAATTCTCGTTGACCGCGTCCTATAGGGATCATCGAATCAATAGCAATAAGACCCGTTTGAAGAGGTTCATATACAGAACGTCTTGAAATAATACCTGGAGCGGGAGATTCGATCAATCGAAATTCGGAAGCTGGAATTTTACCCTTACCATCAATAGGTCGAGCTAGAGCGTTTACAACACGACCCAAATAAGCATCACTTACTGGTATCTGAGCAATTTTTCCTGTTGCTCTCACGGAACTGCCCTCTTGGATCATTAAGCCATCACCCATTAATACAGCTCCAACATTATTTGATTCTAGATTTAGCGCAATGCCTACTGTACCATCTAAAAATTCTACTAATTCCCCTGCCATTACTTTATCAAGACCATGAATACGAGCAATGCCATCTCCTACTTGAAGTACAGTGCCAATATTAACAACTTTGACCTCGTTATTATATTGTTCAATCTGTTTACGTATCATACTACTAATTTCATCGGGTCGAATAGTTACCATTAATACTAAATAATTCTCTTTTTAAAAATAAGACCCATACTATATATATATTTGTATTTTTTTTTTAAAGAAAATGATTTAGTATATATTAAATCTAATCAGTTATGTTTTTCATGGCTCTAAGCAGGTCGATATTATGATCGATCGTACGTAAATGTAACTCGCTATTCAAACAACTATTCAGAGTTCCTAGAGCTCTTTGTACAGCTTGGCGAGAAATTTGCTGTCGGACCTGTTCAATTGCTCTTTGTTGTTCAAAGTGAACAGTCTCATTCTTGAAATTCTCTAATTGTTCCAAATTAGCAGAAGCAACATTAATGAGATCCTCTTTTTCTTGCTCTATTTGAGAGTACCCATTTACCCGAATTTCGCGCGCTCTCATTTCTACTTCTCGTAAGCGAGCCCGGGCTTGCTCGAGCTGATCAGCAGCTCCTTTACATAGTTCTTCGGAATTCTGAATAGTACTCAATATTTTCTGTTTACGGTTATCTAATAGATTATTTAATGAAAGTAGATTATAAATTTATTCAACTTATGAATAGATAATCTCTTCCCAAACCGAACACGAACCTTTCGATTCATTCGGCTCTCCTGCTCGGCTTTTTTGGGAACAATCCCCTTTTATTGTTTCCACCAAGCTTGCCCTTTCCGTTCATATTATCTAATATCTAATAATAAGATCAATCTATCAAAGACCGAAATCTCCGAAGGGCTCTTTTGCCGAAAGGCATTTTTTATTATCAAAAAAGTTGTTGTTATTTTCTTTTTTCCTTTTCATTCGTATTTCCTCTTTATCTTTTCTTGAATAAATTCCCTTCTGTGTAGGTCGTCAGTTCCGCACTGAAACCAAAAAATTTGGATGGGAGATTAGAACTATTTTTCAGTAGATAGATCGAATCATTCCATTGATATGAATGTTATATATCGGATCAATCTCCAACTGTGTCTTTGAACCCATCTCATATTGACACAGCGGTGGAAAGAATACCCTGTTGTGCTTGGACTTCAAGCAGTTTAGCTTTAACCATTCTAAAGATTCTCCCTTATTGGTTTATATATTTTCCAACCAATTACGAAATGCTATAGTTCTTCCATGATTTATCGTTTAGAAGTAATTCGTTGAGATCATGCACTTTTCTATCTACAAAGTGCAGCTGGTTGGACCCAACTATATTATTCAAATATACAACTCGCACACACTCCCTTTCCGAAATAGATCAGTACACCAAGTACCACACTTAGATTTATTATATTTGTTTCTAAAATATTGGTATTTAACCCGAAACCCCCAACGGAGGGCCAATAAACTAGGGAAATGAAAGAATCAGTTACATTTTTCATACGCTCTCCCCTCATAGATAACGATATTTAACTTTTACAAAGTTTTTTCTATGACTCGACTCTATTATTCCAGTTTTGGATAAGGAAATTTTAAGTACTTAGTTAGTCCCAGGTCCCATATAACTGTGAATAAGGATACAATTATAAAACATTATTTGAACCAGCCCTCCCCTATTGGCTGAACTAGGAAATGACTAGAGGAGGGTACTTAGAATCCCGACGGGTACAGATTTTTTTTTACAAGATCAAACGAATGGATTAGCAAATAAAAGTGCTAACGCTACAACTAATCCATAAATAGTTAAAGCTTCCATAAAAGCTAAACTTAACAGTAAGGTACCCCGTATTTTACCCTCCGCTTCTGGTTGTCTCGCAATACCTTCAACAGCTTGTCCCGCAGCAGTGCCTTGACCAATGCCAGGTCCAATAGAAGCAAGGCCTACGGATAATCCAGCAGCAATAACAGAAGCAGCAGAAATCAAGGGATTCATAGTAATCTCCTCTTACTAAGGTTTATAAATGGTGGATAATACGATAGATCTATTGATTTGATTGTTCGTTCAGGTTCAACTAGAGAAGAATTTAAATAACGATATTAAAAAAAATTAAAATACCCTTATTTATTCTTTTTTTTTATGAAACAGAAGCCTATTTTTATTCTTTTTTTAGTTAGGGAATAAAAAATCCTGCGTAAGAACTTATTTTTATAGAAAAATTCTATAGATATATTAACATATTTAGATAATATATGCATATACATAGCATCATATACTACAAACTATATACATAAGATATAAGATATATGTATCCCTTCGGGGTCAATTTATTGTTCCATATCGGAGTACATATCAACAAGCTCCGTGAACTTGTTCCATTTTATTTATAGATATGAATCTACAAATATTATTTATTCTATCTAGTAATTTTCTATTAATCCGCTAGTAGTTTACTGATCCTAAATCTTTATACTAATACCTTATACATTAAGGGATTTGAATCCTTGGGTATATAATAATAAAAATGGAAAGAACATTCTACATCCCATTATTATATAAAATATAAAATAATTTATAAGTTCGAAGATTAGAAAAGATTAAGTCCAATCTAATTAGAATTAATGATGATTCTCCATGGATTCACCTATATAAGCTGCAGCCAGAGTTGCAAAGATTAAAGCTTGAATACCACTTGTAAATAATCCTAGAAACATTACAGGTATAGGAACCACTAAAGGTACCAAAGAAACAGGAACGGCAACTACCAATTCGTCAGCTAATATATTCCCAAAAAGTCGAAAACTAAGTGATAGAGGTTTTGTAAAATCTTCTAATATATTAATTGGTAAAAGTATTGGGGTTGGTTGAATATATCTCCCAAAATAGCCTAAACCCTTCTTTGTAAGACCTGCATAAAAATAGGCTACTGATGTGAGCAAAGCTAGAGCCACCGTAGTATTAATATCATTTGTAGGTGCGGCTAACTCCCCATGAGGCAATTTAAGAATTCCCCAAGGGAGAAGAGCACCCGACCAGTTAGAAACAAAGATAAATAGGAACATAGTTCCTATAAAGGAAACCCAGGGACCATATTCTTCTTCGCCAATCTGAGTTCTAGCCAAGTCCCGAATAAATTCGAGAACATATTCAACAAAATTTTGAGCTCCGGTCGGAACGATTTGTGGATCTCGAACAGCTATAGTAGCTGAACTTAATAAGATAGCAATTACAATCCAGGAAGTTATAAGTACCTGTGCATGAACTTGAAACCCCCCTATTTGCCAATAAAAATGTTGACCTACCTCCACAATGGATATCTCGTCAAAATGATTTAGCGTATTAATAGAAAATTGTATAATATCCATAGTTCTCTTTACAAAAATTTTTTAATTTCAAAAAGAAATGATTTTGGTTCAATGACCGATTCCTAAATTATTTCACTATCATCGGCTATGAAATAGAATAATGGAATGGTTATTTGATTAAGGAAATTTCTTGATTTTAATAAGAATAGATTATTCTAATCTATTCTCTAATATTTTGGAATAGTAGCCAACTCAGTATCTAGCTTACCGTTTTTAATTAAAAATTAACCTTTTATATAACCTCTCTACCCGCGCGAATTGCTGAAGTTAATTTTTTTAGGATCAATCGGATGGGTCCTCTACCATCATCATTGGTTGGAATTGGGATATCCACGAGATCTGGGTCACAATCTGTATCAACTAAGCAAATTGTTGGAATGCCCAAAGTTATACATTCCCGAATGGCGGTCGATTCTCCTTTTTGATCGAGAATTATTACAATATCGGGCAATTTTGTCATGTATTTAATCCCACCTAGATATTCCTGCAGTTTGTTCAATTCTCTCTTTAATAGTGCTGCTTCTTTCTTTGTAAATCGATCGAATCCTCCCGTATTTTTTTTTTTCATCAAATTTTTTAATTTTTCAAGTCTTGCTTTTGTAGTGAACCAATTAGTTAACATGCCCCCTAGCCATTTTTTATTGACATAATGACATCGAGCTGCTAAAGCAGCTAATTTAGTAGCATCAGCTCCTGGATTTTTTGTGCCAACTATCATAAATTGTTTTCCTCTCCTTGATCCATCAAAAACAAAGTCACAGGCTTCTGATAAAAAACGAGCAGTTTTAGTCAGATTTATAATATGCATATCTTTACGATCTTTAAAAATGTAAGGTGCCATTTTAGGATTACATTTTCTAGTCTGATGACCCAGATGAACTCCTACTCCTATCATTTCCTTCAAATTGATGTTCCAATTTTTTCTTTTCGTCATTTTGTTTTTATTCTTTCTTTTTACTATTAACTGTAATTCTTTTTACTATTAACTGTAATATCTACATTCCGATGGAATGGATTAAAAAAGATTGCTTGCCCCGTATCGTACGGGATAGAAAATATCCATTTCATTTTCTATCTTTATTCTAAAACTGAAAATGAATCTAACAATAAAAATTAATATAATAATAAATTCCTCTATTTCTAAAAGTTATTTACCTCTTTTTTACTGGTCGTTTCAATTTTTTCTTTTTTACTAATTTTTTTATAACTTTTTTTTTTTTTTGCTTAACGGACAAAACAGAGACTTTTTTATATTGATGATGAGATAAAATCTCTTTCACTTTGTTGCTAAATAGATTTTTATTCTCCGTTCCCGGATCCATTTTGTTCCGTTTTCCCAAACGGTTGAATCCAGTACCGACAGGTATAATATCCCCCAGAATAACATTTTCCTTCAAGCCTTTCAACCAATCAATACGACCTCGAAGAGCAGATTTAGCTAGGACCCGAGCAGTTTCCTGAAAACTCGCTTCTGACAGAAAACTTTTAGTATTCAGAGATGCCTTTGTTATTCCCAATAAAATTGTTCGATAATTGATTGCCTTTTCTAGAGCACGATCCATTCTTTGCGCTTGTGATAATCCAACTAGTTCCCCAGGTAAAAAAACATTACCCAATCCATTTTCCAAATTTCCATTTTCCGAATTGTCCACATCTACAATTAAAACTTTTGATGTCATTTGGCGTACAATAATTTCTATATGTTTATCAGAAATTTGTACTCCCTGGGATCGATAAACCCTTTGAATTTTATTGACCAACTGAATCTGACTATGCTCCATAGTTATCCTAACACTGATGAATGACCCCCAAAAGTTTCCAAGAGATCTTGCCAGGTTCTTGTTCAATTTTTTAAAACTTTTTTTGCGATTTTTCGATATTGAAGTAGTCGAACGGGCTTCTGACAATTGTTCAACTTTAGGAAGACCTTGAATTATATCATCGGATTTTAATCTTTCGTATAACAGAGTTATCAATGTATTTCCTTCGTAAATAATTTTTCCATAATCACCATGAAGAGTTGCTCCTCGAGTACCCAAGTAGGGTTTAGCTAATCTAATGACTAAAGACTCCTCATGAACGGCTATAATTTGACCAGATGCGTGGAGTGGTTCATCTTCGGATATCCATACACTTTCACAAAGAAATTGTCCAGGACTAACTACTGAAATTTTTTTTTTACAAAAATAGGATAAGGAGGAGTACAAATTAAATTTGACTAAATTGGAAATAATATTCCTGCATGAATCCAATTTATAAATTCCCGCCTTTTCATCCATAAAATAGCATTTAGCTACTTGCAGAATATTTGAGTAATTGCCAGAAATTGAACGGTTATTTAGTAAGAATGTATTATAAGTTATAAAATGGGAGTATGGGAAATGATTAGCAATACTATGTAAATGACCCAATAGACCTGACAATTCAATTATTTGTATAATTGGATCCTTCCTAATTAATTTTTTTACTGTATTTAAACCTTTTGAATCGTTAACTAGAACGATTTGCAAAAAATCGAAAGGGGAAAGAACCATAAAAGATTCACCTTTTTTATTCTCATTAGGTAATGAACGAATAGTTCCCTTACTAAGTAACTGACTTTTATCATTGGAATAAAAAAGATTATTATAGTCTAATTTGTTATGAAACATAAATTTGGAACTTGCTTTATTTTCCCTATTAATATCCACTTGATCTTGATCTTTAAGAAATGTATAAAAAGGTACTACAACAGATTTGTACATACTTCCCGATAATACCCATAAATGAGTTGTCTTCAATATAAAATTGGACATAGGGATACTCCGGTGCATTTCTCCTGTTAGGTCAGAATATATATGTTTCTCCACTTTCTCTTTGAAGGGAGATGTTTTAGCACGAACTTCGGCAATAACTTGTTCTGATTCCACGAGTTGATGATTCTGAATGAAGAGCAAACTTTCTGGTGGAATGGTTAAGTTTTGTACTTTATCTTTACTATCAATAGTCACGCATAAACTATTATGACATATATAAGCAGGATGCCCATGACGTGTACGTGTAGGATAAACCAAATTTTCATTGAATTCAATTTTTCCAGTAAAAGGGGCTCGTATATGTTCTGCAATATCACCTGTAAATACCCCACCAGTATGAAAAGTCCTTAATGTTAGTTGAGTTCCTGGTTCTCCAATTGATTGGCCTGCAATAATACCGACTGCTTCTCCTAATTCGATTAAGTTAATATGAGTTGTACTCCGACCATAACACAATTGACAAATCCACGATATACTTTTGCAAGTAAAAGGGGTTCGTATATATATTGGTTGTGTTTGGAGGTTTTGTAATTGATTGGCAAGTTGAATCCCAATATCTTGATTACGCATGGCAATACATCTCCCATTTATATATATATCGTCTGCTAACACACGACCAATTAGTGTTTGTAGAACAATTTTATTTTTGATTATTTCTCGATCTTGAATGAGACTTACAAAAAGACCTTGGATAGTGCCACAATCTGCTTTACGCACAACGATGTGTTGTACTACTTCAACAAGTCTACGTGTGAGGTATCCAGCATCTGCTGTTCGTATAGAAGTATCCACAACTCCTTTACGAGCACCATAACAGGAAATAATATATTCAGTTAAGGAGAGTCCTTCACGGAAATTTCCTTGAATCGGTAAATCAACGATTTTTCCGTGAGGATCTGACATTAAGCCTCTCATACCTACTAATTGGTGAACCTGAGATGTACTTCCTCTAGCTCCCGAGAAGGACATCATATGTACTGGATTAAAAGGATCAGTCATCCTAAAATTTGGATTCATTTCTCGTCTCAAATATTCACTGGTAGCATGCCATATCTCGATCAATTGACGTAATTTTTCCACTGCATGTACATTCCCATAATCATGATGTTTTTCCGAAGCAAAACCCTGTTGCTGCGCATCTTGGATAAGCCATACTTTAGATGGCGTTGTTAAAAGATCATCAATTCCTAATGAAATAGCTGCATCAGTCGCTTGCTGGAAACCTGAAGTTTTGAGTTGATCTAATATATGTGATGTATATGCCATTCCAAATTGATTTACGAATTTGCTAATAAGCTGCTTCATAGCAGTTTTATTCATAACTTTATTATAAAAGGGCACTTCAAAGGGCACTTCGAAACAATTAGGTTCTGCCATAATAAAAATCTCCCTTTTTTTTTATTTTTGGGAACAGGATTCAACAATGGGTTCAAGCCGTACGGCTTCCTTGATCTGTATCTCTAGATGAATGAAAGGATCATAAGACTAATAACATTAGATTCTGAATAGTGACATTTCTTGTTGGATATCATAAACCCACACGCCTTTTATAGCTTCTTCTATTTCTCGATTAAAACGAGAACGACCGACGGTTGTTCGAATATATTTATTCAGTATTTCTCCCATTTTACCTTTTCTTATTCTAAAATGTTCATAGATTTCGTGGAAGGTACCCAAAGATTCATATTGAACTTCGATAGGGACTTCTCGGTTTACTGAATTAATAATAGATATATCTATATCTCTCCCCCAACGGAGCCATAAAGGACTGTCTAAATCAATTCGTTTTTGTTGATAAGCTCTGAGCGCATCATCATAGCTAGAAAACGAAGGTGAAACGATCTTATTTTTTGAGTTATTTGGGTGATACCTATTTTCATAAATACCTTGATTTTTTTGAAGGGTTGATCTATAAAGTCCAAGAAGCATATCTTGAGTCGGTACGCAAATAGGATCTCCTATAGTTGGAGAGATAAGATTAAGATGAGAAAACATAAGTAAACGAGCTTCTACTTGAGCTTCCATCGATAGAGGTACGTGGACAGCCATCTGATCTCCGTCAAAATCCGCATTAAATCCTGCACAAACCAATGGATGTAAATGAATGGCAAGTTCTTCTATTAAAATAGGTATAAATGCTTGTATTCCTAATCTGTGTAAAGTAGGCGCTCGATTTAACAATATGGGATGTCTTTGCATAATTTGTTTAAGTACGTTCCATATAATGGGTCCCCTATCTCGAATTATAATTTTAGCAGCTCTTAGATTGGGAGCAATCTGTCGTTCAATTAGATCACGAATTAAAAATGCTTGAAAAAGTTCTATTGCGATTTCTCGGGGTAATCCACATTGATACAATGAGAGAAGGGGACCTACCACAATAACAGAACGACCTGAATAATCAACTCGTTTACCAAGTAAATTTTCACGAAATCTTCCTTCTTTGCCTTGGATGAAATCTGAGAACGATTTATAAGGCCTATCATGACTATCTCTCACTGGTTGTCCGCCGATGCCGTTATCAAGAAGTGCATCTACGGCTTCTTGGATTAATTTCTTTTGATCAATCAAGAAATCCGCCATTACAGATACACTATTATCTATGAAGTGGTTAAGAAGATTATTTCGACGGATAACTGTTTGATAAAGTTCATTGAGATCTGAACTAATCAGTCCAACTTCATCTAATTGAAACATTGGCCTCAGATCGGGAGGAAGAACTGGTAATAGGCATAAAACCATCCATTGTGGTTCTATATGTGCTTGAACAAAATATTGCGCTAATCTCATGCGTCTAACCAATAGATCTTTTCTTCTTCGAAGTTTTTGAAGTTCTTGCTCTTTAAATTTATCATACATCAATCCCTCCTCCTCTTCTACATACTGTTCTACATCCTCAGTCGCCGTAAAAAATATAGATATTATCTCGTCCAATCTCTTCCATTCCACATATGAACGATCTAGAATAATTTGTAAATCCAGACCAGCTAGTTGGTCTCTGATAGCTTTTCCCCCAGTGGCTATTTCTCTCTCTTGAAATAGCCCAAAATCAAAATCCCAAGAGAGATAATAAGCAGTAATCTCTGGCCAGGATTGATACTTAGATTTAAGTGAAGACTGAAATCGCAATAAAGTTGGCTTATTAGCTATGGGCCTAGTAATACAAACATTTGGATAGGTTATTCTAGGATTTCCCCCCCTCAGAATCGGACATGAAAGTTTTCTCTCATCCGGCTCAAGTAACTATATAACTATAACAAAACGTAAAGTAATTTTGTATTATTATGCATAATTATTATTATGCATAATAATGTTTTTTGCTCTTAAATAAAATAGTTACTCTTTGCTCAAGTTACAAGTTCATTCAAATATTCGTTTACGATTCGTATTACAACATAAATACGGAATTATTGAGCAGTCTCCTCCCTTTTGAACGATACATTTCTTTGCTAAAGACCTTCAATTCATTTGAAACTCATAAGGGATTTACTTGTCTGTATCTCGTTCTATTTGATCCTGTAGGTTTCTGCTTTACTTCGATGGTTACAATACTTTTTGAAGCATATGTGCGATGAATAGACTCCTATAACCATATATTCTTTTTGGTCTCGAAGAAATAAAGGATAATCTGAAACAAAATGAACCAAGAAAAGAAGTGTTTTTACGAAGTCCAATTAGCAATTTAATATACAAGATATTAACCCTAGATTCATGCCTCTTTATCAACATCTCTGAGCTTCATGCTACTCTTCCCGAGGGACGTGTCAGAGCTAAGGGCATCCCAATTAGATTTAATAGGATGACAGTTTTAACGGATCTGTATTAATAGGAGCTTGTGATCAAGTCACACATCGCAGTATACTAGGTCTTCTAATTCTTTACGGGTTTTATCTAATAGATCCGCGATATAACTGGGACGCCGTTTGAAATACCAAATATGAACAACGGGGCATGCCAGTTTAATGTATCCCATTCGATATCTTCGAATTCGAGAATCCACAACAAGTTCAACTCCACATTGGGCACAAAAATTGGATTTGTGGTCTTCCTTTTCATTATCGATGACTCGAGATTTTCCACAAGCACAAACTCCCCTTTTCTTAGGCCCAAAGATTTTTTCACAAAATAACCCATCTCTTTCGGGTTCATAAGTTTTATAATCTAAAGTATAGTCTGTAGTCACTTCTCCAACTCTTTCTCCATTAGGTAAAATTCTTTCAGACCAAGCAAGAATCTGCTCGGGAGAAACTAATCCAATTCGAAGTTGTTGATGTTTATCCTGTTCACTCATAAAAAAAAATTTTGATTGATTTTGATCAAACTTCCTTCCTATCTATCTGAAAGTCTTTCTCAGATAGAATAGTATGATTCAATTCTAGAGCTAAAGATCGTAGTTCTCGACTGAGCAATCGGAAAGATTCTGTAGGAGTGCTAGATTTAGGCATTGGCTCTCCAGTGAGAATGGCACCAAATACTTTTTCACGAGCATCAATATGGTCAGATTTCAAAGTAAGCATCTCGTGTAAAATATAAGCAACACCAAAACCTTCTAGAGCCCAAACTTCCATTTCTCCTACTCGTTGCCCTCCTCGTTTGGATTTTCCTTTCAGAGGTTGCTGTGTAACCATTGTATAAGGTCCACTGGAACGTGCATGAATTTTGTCAGCAACTTGATGACACAATTTCGATATATAAGCTATTCCTATTGTAACAGGTTGTTCAAAAATTTCTCCTGTTCTTCCATCAATTAATCTATGTTTTCCAGGATGATCAGGTTCAAATACCCATGGATTAGCTGTTTGCTCGCTAGCTTTATAAAGCTCAGAAAACACTAGTTTTCTAGAAGCTTCTCGCTCGTATCTTTCGTCAAAAGGTGCTATTCTATAATGTTTGTTCATTAGTTCTCCTGCTAAACCGAGCAAACATTCAAAGATCTGTCCTACATTCATTCGTGAAGGTACCCCTAATGGATTTAATACCATATCCACTGGTGTTCCATTCTGTAAATAAGGCATATCTTGTATGGGCAAAACTCTTGAAATAATACCTTTATTACCATGCCTTCCAGCTACTTTATCACCCACTTGTATTTTACGTTTTTGTGAAATATATACATGGACTTTTTCCACAATATCGCCAGAATAATCTTCTTCCTCTATACATCTCACATCGATAACTCGGCCTCTCACACCTTTAGGGACTCTAAAACAATTTTCTTTTCCAGTAGGTGGTGCCTTAATATCAAATAAAGCTTGTAATAATCTTCCTTCTGGAGTATTTAATAGTGAGTCTTCTTCTGCTTCAAGTGTTAATTTGCCCACTAAAACATCACCTGTTTCTATCCAAGATCCTATCATTACAAGGCCGTTTTCGTCCAAATGACGGAGTAAGTGAGCATCTAAATGGGGTATTTCTCTAGTGATTACCTCGGGGCCTTGGTTCGTCCAATAAGCTCCAATTTCGTATCTTACGATCTGGAAAGAAGTAAAAATATCTTCATATACCAGACGTTCACTAATAAGTATTGCGTCTTCAAAATTGTATCCTTCCCATGGCATATAAGCCACTAGGATGTTTTTTCCTAAAGAAAGTTCTCCCCCTACTGTAGCCGCACTGTCTGCTATAATTTGTCCCCTCTTTACATATTCCCCTTGACGAACTCGGGGTTTTTGATGTATACAAGTATTACTATTAGAACGTTGATATACAATCAATTCTGTTCCTATAGTGTCTTGAACAACGGATGAAGTGATAGTTATATTTCCAGCATCAATATACTGAATTCTTCCCCCTTCCTTAGCTATAGCTACACTTCCTGAATCTAGAGCTACTTGACCCTCTAACCCTGTTCCAACAATGCACTTCTCAGGTTGAACAAGTGGAACTGCTTGACGCTGCATATTAGAACCCATTAAAGCACGATTCGCATCATTATGTTCGAGAAAAGGAATAAGGCAAACTCCAACGGAAAAATATTGGGAAGGAAAAATACTTCTGAAATGGATTTGGTCCCATGCAAAAACTAGAAATTCTTGTCGAAATCGAGCTGGAGTAAATTGTTCCTCTGGAACCCCTTGATTTAATGCCAGATAATTTCCTGTAGCTATCCGATAATATTCATCTTCTCCCGATAATAGATAAACCATATGTTCTTCCTTCGATCTCTCAGATATCCTATGAAATGGACTTTGTAAAGAGCCGCAATGACTAAGCGTTGCATAAATAGATAAGGATGCAATAAGTCCAACATTTATTCCTTCGGACGTCGTAATAGGACAAATACGTCCATAATGACTAGGATGAATATCCCTTGTACGAAAAGTAGCAGTTCGACTTGTCAATCCTCCAGGGCCTAAAGAGCTAACTTTTCGGCTATGAACTATTTCTGCTAATGGATTAGTTTGATCCAAAAATTGTGATAAGGGATGTAAACCAAAAAAATCTTGAAAAGTGTCTGTTAATGGGAGTAAAGTTGCCAATTTTTTAGGAGTTACTAAACTTTTTTTAGGATCTTTTTTTTTATATAATTTAAATTTAGTTTTTGAAATTCCTTCTTTCAAACGATATAGAGCTAATCTTAATTGCTCTTGTAATAAATCTGCTACAGAACGAATATATCGATTTTGTAGGTGATCTATATCATCGAGTGTACCCGTTCCAAATTGCACTCTAATAGGGTAATCCACAGCAGCCAATACATCATGTGGTAATGAAAAAATTTCGTTCTCGGGTATATCAAGATTCAGTTTTTTGTTCGGATTTCGTCGACCAATCTTTCCTAATAAACATTTAGTTCGGAAAAAGCTTATTTGCAACTTTTCACATATAGAATCGGAAAATTCCAAAGTGTATTTTTTAGGGTCATCGTCACTTATGTAGAGTTCCTTATAAAGTGCCAAAATGGCATCTTCCTTCCCAAAATTCGTCCATTCGCAACATTCCTTGTACTCCTTCGTTCCATTCTCGGAAAGGATAAATGCTTTGAAATTCGTATAGCGAGTATCGTTTAGAATCTCTTTGAGATTTAGGCCCATAGCCAACAATAGAAGTACAACAGATATTTTTTTCTTTCTACTTACATGAATCCATATCCTTTGTTTGCTTATATTGATCTCTAATTTTGATCTTCCTCCCAAATCTGAAATTATAGTGCCGAGATAGATAATGTTTCCTAACGTTTTTCGTTCCCAAGTGTAATAAATACCGGGACTTCTTAATATTTGATTGACCACGACTCTGTAATTTCCATTGACTACAAAAGTTCCTTTAGAATTTATTAAAGGAATATTTCCCAAAAATATAATTTGGTTCTGTATCTTTCCACGAGTTCTCTGAATCAATCTTGCTGGTACATATAATTTACAGTGATATGTAACAGATAGGTATACAGCATCTCTCTCTTTAATTAAAGGTTCTACTAATTTATATTCATTCCCATAAAGCCTAAATTCAATTTCTTTATTTGGGCTATAAAATTTTGAACACTTATTCAGTTCTTCTATTAAGCCTTGGTTGATAAAACGACAAAATCCTTCAAGTTGTATTTTACCAAATTCGGGGATTGTAAATATCCCCTTATTTTCATCTAATCGCATTGGAAGTTTCCTATAAATCCTATAAAAAGTAAATTTCGTTATTTATTCCTTATTGATCTATACGAATAAATACGACAAAAATTGCCATGTAGTTTTGTTAATTATATCCCGTAAAATTCTACCCATATACAAATAATATATATCTATATTATATATATCTAATAAAAAGGAGAGGTCCTTTTTTTAATCTTTCTTAAAGGTTAAAACAGGGCGGATTACTTATCGTCGAATGGTATAATTTCAATGCATTATCACATTAAATGATAAGATTAAATGAAGGGAAAAGAACAATTTTGCCATTATTTCCTTTTTGGTTGACAAATGTGCATTCACTATGCTATAATGAGAAGTGAAACATGAAATGAAAATTGGATCTTTCTACGCATTATGTTTGGCATCTTAAAACAAACAAGTTGTATGATGCTCAGTTATACATCCGAAAACTAAGCATTTTACCTTCTTTCCCTATAAGTCCAAATAGGGACTTTAAATCCCTTATTAAATCTGTTTTAAAGGGGACTTTAAATCCCTTACCTTAAAGGGGACTGCAAATCCCTTACCTTAATAAGGGACTTTAAATCCCTTATTTTCCAATACCTTACCGGGGGACTTCAAATCCCCCTACGAAATAATCGAGTGATAAAGCAGGGGACTCAAAATTCCCCAAATCAAGATCTAATTGATCTGGGGATGGCGACATAGCCAAGTGGTAAGGCAGGGGACTGCAAATCCCCCATCCCCAGTTCAAATCCGGGTGTCGCCTTGTTAGGGTAAATAAAGTGAAAGAAATGTGGTAAGATCGATTACCAACAGTATATCCCTATTAGGACGTACTACCAGGGAATTCCTAGTGATGAAGCTATATACTTCATCAGAGAAGTATTTATAATATTTCTCTGCCCCGGGGCAATTCAGATCAAATATCAACTTCGCAATATTTGATCGAGACAAAGATTTGATAAAACAAAAATCTTTATATATTTGCATATCCAATACTTAGCGATAAAATTTACTTGTATAAGTAAAACTTATGGAACTATATGAATAGTTCCGGTGGGATTAATTAGGAATCGAATTACCTAGATTCGGTATGAATAAGAGAACATAGTATGTTATACTATTTAATTTTTATTGAATAAAAAATACGAAGTAATACTCTAGGGATTCTGATTCCTCTTTTTGGGTTTTGGTAAAAAGTAGACTAATCTCTACTCTATGAGATCAAATCTCGAGTTATTGTAAAACGAAGGGAAAATAAATCATGGAAGTAAATATCCTCGCATTTATTGCTGTTGCATTGTTCATTTCGGTCCCTACTGCTTTTTTAGTTATCATTTACGTCAAAACGGTGAGTCAAAGTAATTGACTTGTATCATCAAGTCAGTGATTACTGATAACTAAATCAATTCTAGTTATAGATCATCAGTAAAAAAAAGGGAATAAAGGTCGTATTAAGGAGTAGAAATTGATTTGGAAAAGAAGTAGTACGAAGTAAAAGAAAAACCTTCCTTTCACTTTTATTTTGTACTACTTCTTCTACACAGATATTATATTATTAGATCTAATAGCCCTTGGACCATGGGGTCCTTGAATATGGGATAAGGACCTGGTAAAAACAAGGCTAATCACAATCTTTTTATTATTTTATTATATGCCCTTGGAAAAAGGAATTTTATGTAGACAGAACATAGGTCTAGTTCTGAACAGACCTACTTTGCAAAAGTATTTTGCTGTACAGGAAAAATAAAATACTTTCTATGGAAAAGGGATGTATGGTTGAGAGAGAGCAGCACTGCTCCATATGCTGTTGTTCCGAGAACAGACTCGTATTATTTGATTTGCAATCATTCGATGAAAACGTAAAAGTAGCATAAATAAAAGTACATATAGTACTTCGTATATGTATAAATATCCAGTATTTTCGTATTTTTTTAATACGAAAATACGAGGGTAAAGGATGCATTCCTTTATGCATATCCGATTTTATTTCATAAATATTTGATTTTGATAATATCATTGATCATTCAATATTAATAGATCATTAATGAACATAAAAAATTTTCATCTCAATAATTGTTCTCAATTCAATTAGTAAAATTAGAAGTAGACTATTAGTCTTATTAAAGTCCACTTCTACCCCATACTACGAGTGAAATAGAAAACGTAAAAACTACCATTAGAGCAGCCCAAGCGATATCGACTATATCCATATGAATCCCTCTATAAAAAAAAATAATTATTATTAATAATTAATATTATTAATGATAATGGAACTAATCAGGATAGTGCAAAGTGGAAATTTTTCACTTTCAACAATAGTTGATAATATAAACATTTAAAATCAAATTTTATTCGGCTATATTGGTAATATGACCTAGAGCCGCACAAGTTGACTCCAAAAGTTATGGAATGCAAATGCAAACTTTCTCATCGAGAAAGAGACAATTAATTTTAATTCTATTGATTCCGTTGGGAAAGATGCCCAAGCTTGCATCTGATTATACATAAAAAAGCGCAAAAGTCGGGGTAACTACAACTAAAAAAAAAGGGGGGGAAAGGATACCCCTGTGAAAATCCCACTGATTTGTCTTGTAATGCTCACCGATAACTAAAAATATGAAATGAATAGTTTCAAATTATTCGATTGCCCATGACCCTAAAATGGGCAACTATTTGGATAGTCAGACCAAATATAATCCAATCCTTATTTTATAATTAAAAATAAAAAAGGGATCTTTTTTATTTTTAGATACAGTATTCTCGTTTCTAAAAAAATGGTTGTACTTATACTTACATTATCCTTCCTAACACAGATCTACGAAACCCTTTTTTCTATCTCAAGAAAAAAATAGGATTTATTTTGGATATGATAATTCAATGTTATTCATCGAAATGTTGGCAGAATTAACCAATGAATTGGTTATTTGTTGAAATAACCAGATATAGATACATCTATAGAATCCTTAGTAGATGTATCTAGTCTACCCAATTTTCCCTTTTTTGTACTTCTCTGAAGTGGGGATCGACCGAAGAATTGGTAAATTTATTGGACCGGGACTGACGGGGCTCGAACCCGCAACTTCCGTCTTGACAGGGCGGTACTCTAACCAATTGAACTACAATCCCACTAGGTACAGTTAACCTATTACTCTCTAATAGGATTTTTTATTAGTGCCGGTCAAATAAAAAATTTAACCTTTTCCTTTAATTATGAAAGTATCTGTTCGTTTCTTTTCTTTCTATATTGGGTATTAATATTAATATATACCTTGTCATCGATTAGATGACAATGAATATCAATCTATGATATTCAGGTTGGTATTGGGCCGAGCTGGATTTGAACCAGCGTAAGCATATTGCCAACGGATTTACAGTCCGTCCCCATTAGCCACTCGGGCATCGACCCAGGAACAAAAAATGGAAAGTCATTAGAATACTTATTAGGTAGGTCTCCTAATGACTTTTCTAGCATAGTACCCCTAGGGGAAATCGAATCCCCGTTGCCTCCTTGAAAGAGAGATGTCCTGGGCCACTAGACGATAGGGGCCCACTTATTATCATAATATCAAAATCCCTAGGAAATTGTCAAGAATATGAAACAAAAATAATCTTTTTTTTAGTGATTTAAAAACATTTATTCTATATTAAATAAAGCCTCAAAACTCAAAAGAGGCTTTGCTTTTATATCCTTATAGCTTTAGTTTAAAGCCCAAAAATATTGGGGCATTGCTACGGATATATCTATTACGTTGAATCAAAAGGTGGAACAATGATGGAAAATAAAATATTTTATTTAGTTTAGAAAATGCCTCTTCCTAGCAATATTGCGTACGAGATCCCCCAATTCAATGTATAAAGGAATTTATAGCCCTTTCTTTTGAACCGAATGCTAATTTGATTCAAAGTTTACGGGGATTCGCTCGCGGAACCCGTAGTGAAGCGATATAGATGTTTGGTCCTCTGAACCAACACTTATTATACAGTGCGTGTGTTTCCAGATGGGCACAAACAATCGGATATTGTTATTTACGAAATATCGTAGATGCCGATCTCTACCTCAGATCGAAACAATCTTATGCGTAAATCTAAGTGATAAACAGACAGACCAATAAGAGAGTCATCTCACAGCCACGCAGTCTAATCAATTCGAATTTAATAATAGGTCAACACAATTTTAGGGTATAAATCTCACCCTTTCTATAACATATAACAAAGTCGAAGAATTCAATCGAATACCTAATGGGTCAATAGTACTAATTGACATGATTGAAACAGGATCGGTTCTCGAACAATATTGATAAATCCATAGATATAGATCTATCTATATTCACATTGATATTCTATGTGGATCCATTTATATTATTAAATATATACCCGATATGTAGTCGACTTAGCCATTGATCATTTCATGATCAAAAGCACTTTTAACTCAGTGGTAGAGTAACGCCATGGTAAGGCGTAAGTCATCGGTTCAAGCCCGATAAAGGGCTCCGCCCGGTGTTCATTTTTCACAGAATTAAAAAAACCTGTGAAAAACAATAAAAAATACCTGTCATTATCAATTTTAGGTTCAACATCTGGTATAACGGAATAGAGCAGATTGAGAACAACTAGAATGCTATCTAGACTATTTATCAGATATAGTCTTTTTTTCTTCATCTTTCTACTATAGGACGAGGAATAGTATAAGAAGGCATAATCTATTTCCTTTTCGTAATTTTGTATCTTCTTTCGGCCCAAAAGAGGTAAATAAGAAGGAGAAGTAAGTGAACCTGACCCATTGACTGATGAATATATTAGCTATTCTGATATTGAAAATTGAGGGGGATTTTGAAAGTGGATCTTTCAATTATTTGAAGTTGTTCAAATGATTTAATTTAATATTTGGTTATTGATTGGATGTTCTGTCGAATGAACAGTTATGATCTTTTATTCTCCGGGAAAAAATGTAGATGGAAGTCTGAAAGGAAAGTCAATATTTCTTTATCTCTAACTCATATATCTCTAACTCATAAGTTTATTTCTATCTATAGAATCCAATTGATTTAATATCTAATTCAAATCATTGATTTACCAAACATTCTTATATTAATGTAGTAAACATTTGACTTTGATCATTCTACCGGTAGAAAATGGATTGGAATTCAGATATAAAAAAAGATAAGAAATGGGCAATGTAAAAAAGGGAACTGTAAATTTTACACTATAGTGAAATACATTTTTTTATTCTTCTGAATAGAAGGAAAAGAATAAATAGATTTATTTACTCTAGCTCTGCTAGAATTATTCTTTTTGTTGTTCTTATTTACTACGTAGGAATAATGTAGTAATAATAAACATAGAGACTTATTAAATCAATAAAAATACTACTATCGATTTTGTTGATCTTGGATTTAGGTTCAAGACATCTAATATTTATTCCATCTAATATTGAATGGAATAGATGTGGTTAATGTTATTTGGTTATTACCAGGGAGGAAGAACAGAAAAGCTAATTTGCTTTTCCATCAGTTGTTCTTCTTATATTTATTCCATTCAGAAGGTAATTTGAGGATCAGAAATAAACTGAATAGAAACAACATCATGCATTTACCTATATTGCATTGGTTCGGTTTAGCGGATAATATCTGTGCCAACAAGAAATGTTCGGAACCCAATTAATAATTTGTTGAAAGGGATATGATGTATGAAAAATTATCCATAGATAGACAAACCAGCGTATACCTTTTGATTTTATCAGATAGGGTGTTCGGAAAAGGTCGGAATAGTTAAATAGGAGGATTACTATGACTATAGCCCTTGGAAAGTCTTCCAAAGAGGAACAAACTTTATTTGATACTATGGATGACTGGCTACGCAGAGACCGTTTTGTTTTTGTGGGTTGGTCTGGTCTATTGCTTTTTCCTTGTGCTTATTTTGCCCTAGGTGGATGGTTCACGGGTACAACCTTTGTGACTTCATGGTATACTCATGGATTGGCCAGTTCGTATTTGGAAGGTTGTAATTTTTTAACTGCCGCAGTTTCTACGCCTGCTAATAGTTTAGCACATTCTTTGCTGCTATTATGGGGTCCTGAAGCACAAGGAGATTTTACTCGTTGGTGCCAATTAGGTGGTCTATGGACTTTCGTTGCTCTTCATGGTGCTTTTGGTCTAATAGGCTTCATGTTACGCCAATTTGAACTTGCTCGATCTGTACAATTGCGACCTTATAATGCAATTGCGTTCTCTGCTCCGATTGCTGTTTTTGTTTCTGTATTCTTGATCTATCCATTAGGCCAGTCTGGTTGGTTTTTTGCACCTAGTTTTGGTGTAGCGGCTATTTTCCGATTTATCCTCTTTTTTCAAGGTTTTCATAATTGGACCTTGAATCCATTTCATATGATGGGAGTTGCCGGAGTATTGGGTGCTGCTCTTTTATGTGCTATTCACGGTGCTACCGTGGAAAATACTTTATTCGAAGACGGTGATGGTGCAAATACGTTCCGTGCTTTTAACCCAACTCAAGCTGAAGAGACTTATTCTATGGTAACTGCTAACCGTTTCTGGTCCCAAATTTTTGGGGTTGCTTTTTCCAATAAACGTTGGTTACATTTCTTCATGTTATTTGTGCCAGTGACCGGTTTATGGATGAGTGCCATTGGAGTAGTTGGTCTAGCTCTAAACTTACGTGCCTATGACTTTGTTTCTCAGGAGATTCGTGCGGCAGAAGATCCTGAATTTGAAACTTTCTACACAAAAAATATTCTCTTGAACGAAGGTATTCGTGCTTGGATGGCGGCTCAAGATCAGCCTCATGAAAACCTTATATTCCCTGAGGAGGTTCTACCCCGTGGAAACGCTCTTTAATGGAACTCTATCTTTAGCTGGTCGTGACCAAGAAACTACTGGTTTCGCTTGGTGGGCTGGTAATGCCCGACTTATCAATTTGTCAGGTAAATTACTTGGGGCTCACGTGGCTCATGCCGGATTAATTGTATTCTGGGCTGGAGCAATGAATCTATTTGAAGTGGCTCATTTTGTATCGGAAAAACCTATGTATGAACAAGGATTGATTTTACTTCCCCATCTAGCTACTTTAGGATGGGGAGTCGGTCCTGGTGGGGAAATTGTGGACACTTTTCCCTATTTTGTATCTGGGGTACTTCACTTAATTTCTTCTGCAGTTTTAGGTTTTGGTGGTATTTATCACGCACTAATCGGACCCGAAACTTTAGAAGAATCTTTTCCATTTTTTGGTTATGTCTGGAAAGATAGAAATAAAATGACTACAATTTTAGGTATTCACTTAATTTTGCTAGGTGTTGGTGCTTTTCTTCTAGTCTTCAAGGCTTTGTATTTTGGTGGCATATATGATACCTGGGCTCCTGGTGGTGGAGATGTAAGAAAAATTATGAACCTTACGCTTAACCCAGTTGCTATATTTGGTTATTTGCTCAAGTCTCCTTTTGGAGGAGAGGGATGGATTGTTAGCGTGGACAATCTAGAAGATATAATCGGAGGACATGTATGGTTAGGTTCCATTTGTATTTTCGGTGGTATCTGGCACATCTTAACAAAACCTTTTGCATGGGCTCGTCGTGCGTTTGTATGGTCAGGAGAAGCCTACTTGTCCTATAGTTTAGCTGCTCTTTCTATCTTTGGTTTTATTGCTTGTTGTTTTGTTTGGTTTAACAATACAGCTTATCCCAGTGAATTCTATGGGCCAACCGGCCCAGAGGCGTCTCAAGCTCAAGCATTTACTTTTCTAGTTAGAGATCAACGTCTTGGAGCTAGTGTAGGGTCTGCCCAGGGGCCTACTGGTTTAGGTAAATATCTAATGCGTTCTCCTACTGGAGAAATTATCTTCGGAGGAGAAACAATGCGTTTTTGGGATCTTCGTGCTCCCTGGTTGGAACCTCTAAGGGGTCCTAATGGTTTGGACCTGAGTAAGTTGAAAAAGGACATACAACCCTGGCAAGAACGACGTTCAGCGGAATATATGACTCATGCTCCTTTAGGTTCTTTAAATTCTGTGGGTGGTGTAGCTACCGAGATTAATGCGGTGAATTATGTATCACCCCGAAGTTGGTTAGCCACCTCTCATTTTGTTCTAGGATTTTTCTTTTTCGTGGGTCATTTGTGGCATGCAGGAAGAGCTCGCGCAGCTGCAGCAGGATTTGAGAAAGGAATTGATCGTGATTTTGAACCTGTTCTTTCCATGACCCCTCTTAATTAAACGATAAAATAAACTAGATAAAATCATAATTCATCTAATTTCTTTTCATTTACCATGTTGGGAGACGGGATAGCAGGATCCTTCGCTATTTTTTTCCAACTGAGTCCTTATTGCTCGGCTATATAGCCGAGCCTTTTTTTGCTACTGATCTGATAAGATCGATTGTTTAATCGAACAAAAGGAGAGAGAGGGATTCGAACCCTCGATAGTTTTTAAAACTATACCGGTTTTCAAGACCGGAGCCATCAACCACTCGGCCATCTCTCCCGGACGAGGCCAACTGGTCCTATTTTACTCCGACAGATAATAATTAATTCAATTATGATCAATGAAAATCCGTAGTGCATTTGATGCAGAATTTGACCGGATGGGGATCGAATGGTATAGTCTATTGAATCTGTTGAAAGCTTTTAAGATCACAACAATGACTATTGCTTTCCAATCGTCTGTGTTTGCATTAATTGCAATTTCATTTCTCCTAGTGATTGGTGTACCTGTCGCACTTGCCTCTCCTACTGGTTGGTCAAGTAGCAAAAATGTGCTATTTTCAGGAATATCATTATGGATTGGATCAGTCTTTTTAGTAGGTATTCTGAATTCTTTTATATCTTAGATATGTTTTAAGATCTTTTGGGTTGAAACCCTCCCTCCCCTTTCCGTAGGGCATTAATAGTTCGCAAGGGCATTTCCTAAAAATACCAAGAAACTAAATTAAAGTGTTCTTGGGAGGGTTTATTTTATTATTGATAGTATTAATCATCATACTTATACTACTAAAGTATGTACCCACATAGAAGTGGTAATATATAGGGATATATATTATATTATCCCTATAACGAGTCAAATGCGGGTATTGTTTAATGGATAAAATTTATTCTTGCCAAGGATAAGATGCGGGTTCGATTCCCGCTACCCGCCCATCTGGAGGATGAAATCCTAACAAGGAATAATTATTGGTTTGGTCATATCTTTTCCTGGTTTATCAAACCATTCTCCAGGGAATTAAGAATGGATAAAAAGCTTATTGTATTTTTAGCGGAGACGGGATTTGAACCCGTGACTTCAAGGTTATGAGCCTTGCGAGCTACCAAACTGCTCTACTCCGCGCTATCCTTTCATATGACCTTTACTATAATAGCAAAAAATAGGTGTATTGAGCAACCCCTGAGAAATGATATTATCCCTCCCTATATAGGGAAGGACTTTTCTATCATCACAATAACCTTAAAGAACTAATCTTTTTTTCCTCCTACCAACTCGATTTTGTTACCCCAGCCAACAAACATGCGTGAGCCATCTCACGGATTATATATCCGGACAACTCAAAATCTCGATAGTTAGCTCTAGGGCTTCCAGTCGTCAAACAACGTCGACGAAGACGTGTAGGTGCACTATTACGTGGTGAAGATTGTAATTTTATATAAATTTTCATTTTCTCATCTAATGATGATACTTCGCTCATCTCTTTTTTCAAAGATTGACGAAGGAAATTATATTTCCTTTCCAATCTTTGTTTCTTTTTCTCTCTTTCAATGAGACTTTTTCTTGCCATAATTATTCAGTCAATTTTTATCGAGGAATCAAAATAAAATAAAATATAGATCAAATTTTAGATGGATAAGTATTACGTGTATTATTCCTTATTTTAAATACAGAGAGATTAGATTTATAATCTATATATCTCCTCAAATTTAAAAGAATTAACCAAATTTGCCTGATGTAGAGGCAATTAAGAAAGCTGCATAGGTAAATATATAACCTACGGAAAAGTGAGCTAATCCAACTAATCGTGCTTGAACGATGGAAAGAGCTACCGGCTTGTCCCTCCATCGAACTAAATTGGCCAAAGGTGTGCGTTCATGGGCCCATGCGAGAGTTTCAATAAGTTCCTGCCAATATCCACGCCAGGAAATAAGAAACATAAATCCAGTAGCCCAAACAAGATGCCCGAATAAGAACATCCACGCCCAGACAGATAAACTGTTCATACCAAAAGGATTGTATCCATTAATAAGTTGTGAAGAGTTTAACCAAAGATAATCTCTTGACCATCCCATTAAATAAGTGGAAGATTCATTAAATTGCGCAACATTCCCCTGCCATAAGGTGATATGCTTCCAATGCCAATAGAAAGTAACCCATCCAATGGTATTCAACATCCAAAAAACTGCCAAATAAAAAGCATCCCAGGCCGAAATATCGCAAGTACCACCCCGTCCCGGACCATCGCAAGGAAAACTATAACCAAAATCTTTCTTATCAGGCATTAACTTGGAACCACGCGCATCTAAAGCACCTTTTACTAAAATCAATGTAGTTGTATGCAAACCTAGAGCAATAGCATGATGAACCAAAAAGTCTCCAGGACCAATTGTTAAGAACAGTGAATTTTTATTATCGTTAATAGCATTCAACCAACCAGGTAACCATATGCTTTTACCAGCATTGAATGCTGGATCATTTGCTGAAGATAAGAGTACATCAAAACCATATAAAGTCTTACCATGAGCAGATTGTATCCACTGAGCAAATATAGGCTCGATCAAGATCTGTTTTTCTGGAGTACCAAAAGCAAGCATAACATCGTTATGAACATAAAGTCCCAAGGTATGAAAACCTAGGAATAAACTAGCCCAACTCAAATGAGATATTATAGCTTCCTTATGCTCCAACATTCTCGCCAATACATTATCCTTATTCTGTTCTGGATTATAATCCCTAATGAGGAATATAGCTCCATGAGCAAACGCCCCTGTCATAATGAATCCGGCAATGTATTGATGATGAGTATACAATGCAGCTTGGGTAGTGAAGTCTTGTGCTATGAATGCATAGGCGGGTAAAGAATACATGTGTTGAGCTACCAAGGAAGTTATAACTCCCAAAGAAGCTAGAGCAAGACCTAATTGAAAATGAAGAGAATTATTTATTGTGTTATAAAGACCCTTATGTCCGCGGCCTAATAGGCCTCCCGGAGGAATATGTGCTTCTAAAATATCTTTTATACTGTGTCCGATCCCAAAGTTGGTTCTATACATATGACCAGCAATAAAAAAGACAAATGCAATAGCTAAATGATGATGAGCAATATCAGTTAGCCATAAACTTTGAGTTTGTGGGTGGAATCCTCCAAGAAGAGTTAGGATCGCAGTTCCCGACCCTTGAGAGGTACCAAAAAAATGATTACTAGAATCAGGATTTTGAGCATAAAGATTCCACTGACCTGTAAAAAGTGGTTCTAAACCTTGGGGATACGGTAATACATTCAAGAAATTATCCCATCTTATGTGTTCCCCCCTTGATTCAGGAATAGCGACATGAATTAAATGTCCCGTCCAAGCCAAAGAACTGACTCCGAAGAGCCCAGACAAATGATGATTGAGACGAGATTCGGCATTTTTAAACCATGAAACACTTGGTTTCCATTGAGGTTGTAAATGCAACCGACCCGCTATTAAAAAGATAGAAGAAAGAAATAGCAAGAAAAGAGCTCCGGTATAAAGATCTTCATTAGTGCGTAAGCCAATTGTATACCACCACTGATAAACACCAGAATAAGCAATATTGACCGGACCGGGGGCGCCTCCTCGGGTAAAGGCTTCTACGGCCGGTTGACCAAAATGAGGATCCCAAATTGCATGAGCAATAGGTCTTACATGTAAGGGGTCGTGGACCCATGCTTCGAAATTGCCTTGCCAAGCCACGTGGAATAAATTACCAGAGGTCCACAAAAAGATTATAGCTAACTGACCAAAGTGAGAAGCAAAAATCTTCTGATAAAGGCGTTCTTCGGTAATATCATCATGACTTTCAAAGTCATGTGCAGTAGCAATACCAAACCAAATACGACGAGTAGTTGGGTCCTGGGCCAAGCCTTGGCTGAACTTTGGAAATCTTGATGCCATAATGCTTTTCAAATCCTCCTAGCCATTATCCTACTGCAATAATTCTTGCTAGGAAGAACGCCCATGTTGTGGCGATTCCACCCAGAAGGTAATGAGTTACTCCTACAGCACGTCCTTGGACAATACTCAAGGCTCTGGGCTGGATAGCAGGAGCAACCTTTAATTTGTTATGGGCCCAAACAATAGATTCAATCAGTTCTTGCCAATACCCACGACCACTGAATAGGAACATTAGACTAAAGGCCCAAACGAAATGAGCACCTAAAAATAAAAGACCATATGCAGATAATGAAGAACCGTAAGATTGGATTACTTGAGAGGCTTGTGCCCATAGAAAGTCACGGAGCCACCCGTTAATTGTAATGGAACTCTGTGCAAAGTTGCCTCCTGTAATATGAGTTACTACTCCCTGATCACTTATACTACCCCAAACATCGGACTGCATTTTCCAGCTGAAATGGAATATTACTACCGAAATTGCATTGTACATCCAAAATAAACCTAGGAAGACATGATCCCAGGCAGATACTTGACATGTTCCTCCTCTCCCAGGCCCATCGCAGGGAAAACGAAAACCAAGATTTACTTTATCAGGTATTAAACGAGAGCTACGGGCAAATAAGACACCCTTAAGTAGTATTAGTACAGTCACATGGATAGTAAATGCATGAATATGGTGCACTAAAAAATCTGCAGTTCCTAATGGAATAGGTAACAAAGCCACTTTGGCACCTACTGCTACCAAATCACCACCTCCCCAGGTTAAGCTGGTGCTTGCTGTTGCATCAGGAGCTGTCAAACTAGGAGCCGAGGCATGAGTATTTTGTATCCATTGAGCAAAGATAGGTTGTAATTGTATAGCAGTATCTGAAAACATATCTTGAGGACGTCCTAAAGCACTCATAGTATCATTATGAATATACAGACCAAAACTATGGAAGCCTAAGAATATACATGCCCAGTTGAGATGTGATACAATTGTATCACGATGTCTCAAAACACGATCCAAAAGATTGTTGTATTGAGTAGTCGGGTCATAGTCTCTTACCATAAAAATAGCTGCATGTGCAGCAGCGCCAACTATGAGAAATCCACCAATCCACATGTGGTGCGTGAACAGAGAGAGTTGGGTACCATAGTCAATAGCTAGATACGGATAAGGGGGCATAGAATACATGTGGTGAGCTACGACAATAGTTAAAGAACCTAACATAGCTAGGTTAAGAGCTAATTGAGCATGCCATGAGGTGGTTAAGATCTCGTAAAGACCTCTATGACCCTCCCCTGTAAATGGACCTTTATGAGCTTCCAAAATTTCCTTGAGGTTATGGCCAATACCCCAATTAGTCCTATACATATGACCAGCAATCAGAAAGAGAACTGCAATAGCCAAATGGTGATGTGCAGTATCGGTCAGCCATAGACCCCCCGTTACCGGATTTAGTCCTCCACGAAAAGTCAAAAATTCTGAATATTTCGACCAATTTAGGGTGAAAAATGGGGTCAACCCCTCAGCAAAACTGGGATAAAGTTGAGCTAAAAGCTCACGATTTGAAATAAATTCATGAGGAAGTGGTATCTCTTTAGGGTCCACTCCAGCATCTAGGAGTTGGTTAATAGGTAAAGAAACGTGTACTTGGTGTCCTGCCCAAGATAGAGACCCAAGTCCTAATAACCCTGATAAATGGTGGTTCAACATTGATTCTACATCTTGGAACCAAGTCAATTTTGGAGCAGCTTTGTGATAATGAAACCAACCAGCAAAAAGCATTAACGCTGCAAAGATCAATGCACCAATTGCGGTGCAGTAAAGTTGTAATTCACTAGTTATTCCGGATGATCGCCAAATCTGGAAGAATCCAGAGGTTATTTGTATTCCTCGAAAACCTCCACCTACATCTCCATTCAAAATTTCTTGACCTACTATTGGCCAAACTACCTGAGCACTAGGTTTGATGTGAGTAGGATCACCCAGCCATGCTTCATAATTGGAGAAACGAGCGCCGTGAAAATACATCCCACTTAGCCAAATAAATATGACGGCTAGTTGACCAAAATGAGCACTAAATACTTTGCGAGAGATCTCTTCCAAATCATTAGTATGGCTATCAAAATCGTGAGCATCAGCATGTAGGTTCCAGATCCAAGTGGTAGTATTAGGTCCCTTAGATAGTGTCTTTGAGAAATGACCGGGTTTAGCCCATTTTTCAAAAGATGTTTTAATAGGATCCCTCTCCACAACAATCTTTACTTCTGGTTCCGGTGAACGAATGATCATTGAGTTCTCCTCTTTCCAGACGAGACATGAGAAAAAACCCGCCAAACGAATTTATATGTTTTCAACTCGTTCCTCTCTTTATTTCCTAGTTCAGGACTGGAGCGACTATTATACGGAAGTCGCTCTGAGGCAGGTGTTCCAATTTATTATGACATATCCCACAGGTGCTCAATGGACCGTTACGATATGGTAAAGCTTTCTCATTGGGTGGGAAAAATAATTGTGTAATTTGTAATATCATTATTATCTTCATATCCAGATTTATGTCCTAGATCACATTTATTAATCACAAAAGTTTTGAATTATTCAAAATATTAATAGATCTTTAATAAATCAATATTAATCGGGATTTAACCCTATTCAAAAGATCCCTTTCATTAACGATCCATAAAAGGTATTCTTTGTTATATTGTCAATATAATTATGTCTAAAATGACAACTCAATAAGAGAAGCTAATTCGATCGAATAGTATGAGACATTAATTTATCCTGGATGTAAAAAATATTTCATAATTCTGACGATTGTATGGTAATCAATATATTTTCATTCTCCAAAACGTCCCGTAATCTTTAACCAATTTTGTGCTTCGATATAATTGCTTGGAGCAAGCGCTATAGCTTGTTTCCAATACTCAGCAGCTTGATCGAACCAAACCTCCGCAATTTCAGGATCTCCTTGTCGAATGGCCTGTTCTCCTCGGTCGGGATAGGTCAACTTAGAAAAGTCTTCTTCCCTTAGAACCGTACTTGAGAGTTTCCCACCTCATACGGCTCAATTCACTATTTTTTAGTCCTTTACCCAAACTTCCAAACTAGAAGATAGGGAATAAGTTCAGGTTAACCGAAATAACAGAAAGGGTCAATGACATGAGTTTCAAACTTCACTTTCGATAAATGATCAGGTTTTATCTTTTCTCCCACCCTCATAAAGATGAATATAGAAACAACGAGATCTACTTCAGATTATCCGGATAGAAGTCTTTTTAAGGGGTAACTATCTATGTTCTGTATAGAAATTTCGAATAGTACTTTCCATCTGCAACTTGTAGGAGAGTACTTAACATCTTTAGGATCTGATGCTACACCGTTGCTCAATAGCCTAGTAAATCAACTATATTACATAAGTTGATTTGTCAGTGAGCAGATTTGATCGTATCAGTCCCAACTTTCAATAATTGATCTTTATGGTGCTTTCCCCATCAATTTAAATGATTAAATTCTTTTTTATCCATGGAATATTGAGGCTCTATTTATCCATTCATATTTGGGCTCCTATGAGGGATATTCTTTTTACTACAGCTGATAAAAACCGTCCTTTGGACGATGCATATGTAGAAAGTCTCTTCTTTTGTTCTTCTCCGTAGTTCTAAACGAATTAATTCTATAGTACAGATAGCCGCACGTAATGACAGATCAAGGCCGTATTATTAAGAGCTTGTGGTAAAGACGGGTTTCGTTCTAATGCCTGGAAATAATATTCCAAAGCTTTAGTATGTTCCCCGTTACTCGTGTGGATAAGACCTATATTATATAGTATGTAACTTCGGTCGTAAGGGTCGATTTCCAATCGCATGGCTTCATAATAATTTTGTAAAGCTTCCGCATATTCCCCTTCGGATTGAGCTGACATCCGTTACGGTCGTTCATTCAATTGAAATGATCTCCGTTCCAAAACCGTACATGAGATTTTAACCTCATACGGCTCCTCCTTTTTTTACATAATAAGGAAAGTAATCCCTTGAATCGGTCTTAGCCCATATTATGAATTAACAGGAGCTAGTGTATTTCTTATTAATCTCTAGCCATCCTTCTTGCAAAGACTCTTTTTTTAATACCAAGGATTTTAGCACTTAAAAACAGAACCTCCAACACTTTCTTTGTCCTTAACGCATTGTATTTTACGGGGATTATTCACTTCAACAATCTCCGATGGTTCTAACGGTATCCGAAGTACAAACGAGATGGATGTTTGTTGTCTCAACCATTTTCACTAGCCCTTAAAGGGTCATGTTTATGATAACGAAGCGTTTGTGTTGTCGATTCCCACACGTAGTGCTTTTTCCCCTATGCGTGCCTATCAGATAGGTTTGACCATTAGAACCTATTACACACATAGGTTTAACCTTTCGCTTGATACTAGTAATATCAGAAGATAAAAGCATCTAAGGCTGCATCAATCGGGGATACACGACAGAAAGAATTGTTCTATTTCACTCACTTTCACTATGCGTAAGTTTTCATTGACTCAATATTCCGCCATTCCCTGAAACGATAAAGACAGAAATAAAAAAAAAGTATCAAATCACACCATCTCTGTAATAGGTGAATGCCTCTTTTTCCCCTGAAGCCATTGGGATTATTTGCAATAAGATATCCGCTACAATTGTGAAGGTCTTATCGATAAAATTGTCATTTCTCTGAGATCTAGGCATAGTCAATTATAAATTTTAGAATTTCCTTCATTCCTCATATAGAAATGATCCCATGAATAAAATTATTTTCCGACGCACAATAGCATAATTAAATGGATTTCCTTCTGATCGTAAATATTCCGTATATTAACCTTATTCTTTCTATCGTTTTCTCCCAACCCACTCAATAGGATGATCTCATCATCCCGCAACCACGTTGTATTTACGTGACAGAGGAAATAAAGTAAATAAAACAAATATTGGTATGGGAAAGGAAAATCACATTGTTATGTAACGTACAGAGAGACAGATGTGCATGAATCGAATCCCTCCTTTTCATTCTCAATTTAAATTCGACAGGAATAATATTCTACGACTAACAATTCATTAATCTTCAAACTGATTCGTTTACTATCTATTATTTTTTTAACTAATCCAATATATTGTGACTTTTTTTTTAAAAGATTCAAATGGTTTGGTACCCTCATTTTATCCCTCTGGGAAAGATCTATATTGTTATTAATTATATTTATCGATCTTTGTTGATCTTTTATAGAAATTAAATCTTGGGGTTTGCAACGATAACTTGGTATATCTACTATACGATCATTGACCAGGATATGTCTATGGCTTACTAATTGTCTGGCTCCAGGAATGGTAAGCGCCATTCCCAATCGAAAAATAATGTTATCCAAACGCATTTCAAGTAATTGCAATAGCACCTGACCCGTTGATCCCTTGGATCTTCTAGCAATACGAGCATATTGAAGTAATTGTCGCTCTGTAAGTCCGTAATGAAAACGTACTCTTTGTTTTTCTTTTAGGCGGATAGGATATTTAGAAGGTTTAGGAGATTTATGATGTTTTTTCGTCCTAGGCTCTTCAATTCTGTTGGGTTTTTTCTTACTGAGTCCTGGTAAAGTTTTTAGACGATTTATTATTTTTAAACGAGGTCCGCGATAACGGGACATAAAAACTCCTTATTTCACGACACAAAATGAACAAATAATGCTGGAAAGAGGAATAGTATAAACAGTACGAATAATGAAATAATATATTTTATATAGAGAACGGCACTTTTTATTTTCATTTTGTATTGGAGAGGTCCAATAAAATATGTTCCAATCATTCATTTCGTTTCTAGTTGAAACAGAAACATATTATGCCATGATAGACTCGGTGGACTGACGATCATAAAAGGAAGAGTCTTCTCCCTATTTTATAGATCCTAACAAAACATGCTTAATAATGAAAAGAATGAAAAAGAGCCTTCTATCGGGATCGAACCGATGACCGTCGCATTACAAGTGCGATGCTCTAACCTCTGAGCTAAGCAGGCTTACATCAATGGAGGATGTAACCACATCCTTATTGGTGTGAAATTCAGAGATCTCTTCGAAATCGAAGCTATTAATAAATATACAATCGATATTCTATATAAGAAATCTAATAAGAATAATACAAGAATAATACAATTCAGATTAGAATGGAACCTTGTTTGAATATATAAACAAGATATAGGATCTTATATGCATTCATCATATAAGAATGGGGCGTGGCCAAGCGGTAAGGCAACAGGTTTTGGTCCTGCTATTGCGAAGGTTCGAATCCTTTCGTCCCAGATGGGACAAATAGTAATATTTAAAATAAATAAGAATGGTAAATCCAATTTAATTTATACTTTTTTCTTATTTCTCATTATTTCATAGACTATACTTATGGAAGGGAAATATAAAAAGGCATAAATATGGAAAGGTATATTTTTGTGGTGTAGGATAGGAACACAAATCAAATTTTAAAAAGGCATTTATGAAATTAGCCTATTGGATGTATGCTGGTCCTGCTCATATTGGAACTCTACGAGTAGCTAGTTCCTTCAAAAATGTGCATGCCATTATGCATGCTCCTCTAGGAGATGATTATTTTAATGTAATGCGTTCTATGTTAGAACGCGAAAGAGATTTTACTGCTGCAAGTGCTAGCATAGTAGATCGTCATGTATTAGCACATGGATCTCAAGAAAGAGTTGTGGATAATATTCTCCGGAAAGATAAGGAGGAACGTCCCGATCTTATTATATTGACACCTACATGTACCTCTAGTATTTTGCAAGAGGATTTACAAAACTTTGTGTATAGAGCATCCATAATTTCTGATTCCAACGTCATTTTTGCGGATGTGGATCATTATCAAGTGAATGAAATTCAGGCAGCGGATAGAACTTTGGAACAGGTAGTTCGATATTATTTAGATAGATTAGATAGATGCTATAGACAAGAAAAATTGGATCAATTCCTGACAAATGCGCCTTCTGTCAATGTAATTGGAATTTTTACATTGGGTTTTCATAATCAACACGATTGTCGTGAGTTGAGACGTTTGTTACGAGATCTGGACATCGGAATTAATCAAATAATTCCTGAAGGAGGATCTGTAGAAGATCTTAAAAATTTACCAAAAGCTTGGTTCAATCTAATTCCTTATCGTGAAGTGGGCTTAATGACAGCGATGTATTTGAATAAAGAATATGGAATGCCTTACATATCCACAGCCCCCATGGGGGCTGTGGATATGGCTGAGTGGATCCGCCAAATTCAAAAAAATGTGAATACCTTAACTCTTAGTTCATCGATTAAAAGAGTTGATTATGAACATTATATCGACGGACAAACTCGATTTGTTTCCCAAGCTGCTTGGTTTTCAAGATCTATTGATTGTCAGAATTTGACGGGGAAAGAAACAGTCGTTTTTGGTGATGCAACTCATGCTGCTTCAATAACTAAGATACTTGCTCGAGAAATGGGAATTCGTGTGAGTTGTTCGGGTACTTATTGCAAACACGATGCGGAATGGTTCAAAGAGCAAATTCAAGGTTTCTGTGATGAAATACTTATCACAGATGATCATGCTGAAGTAGGAGATATGATCGCTCAGATGGAACCATCTGCAATATTTGGTACTCAAATGGAACGTCATATTGGTAAACGTCTTGATATTCCTTGTGGAGTTATTTCTGCACCAGTTCATATACAAAATTTTCCCTTGGGATACCGACCCTTCCTAGGTTACGAAGGTACTAATCAAATAGCTGATCTAGTTTATAACTCATTTGCTTTGGGTATGGAGGACCATCTTCTAGATATTTTTGGTGGGCATGATACTAAAGAAGTAATAACTAAATCATTATCCACGGATACAGGCCTAATTTGGAATCCTGAAAGTCGACTAGAATTAAGTAAAATCCCCCGTTTTGTTAGAGAAAAGGTAAAAATAAATACTGAGAAATTAGCACGACAAAAGGGCATTGAAACCATTACTGTCGAAGTAATGTACGCAGCTAAAGAAGCGTTCAATAGCTAGCTAGGATAATGAACTGATGTTATTACAAAAATGTATGAATTCATGACTATTCATAATTACATATCGATTTTGGATCAGATACCTACCTTTATTATAATTATTATAATAATTTGTCTGTCTAAAACGATGTGGTAGAAAGCAACGTTCGACTTGAACGACATGATTGGTTCTGTGTATTATGACATCTGCCATTTTCGATTCGAAGATGCTCTTAGCTCAACATTTATCTCCTTAAAAAGATATGCGGAGTTTAACCAGAAAGGAGATATAAATTAGGGGATAGAATCTAGGGTTAGTATAAATGTTCTAAATGAGCTATAATTATTTTGTAAGTCTACATCGAGTTAAAAAAATGATCAGATCAATTTTTGGAAAAACTAGATCCCAATTCTACAAAGATTAATCAGTTCTATTGCTGAACGTGGAAAAGAGAATAGCGAAATGTATGTTTTAGAGGGGGGGGTTCTTTTGTCGATCTAACTCAATGAGTTACCTATCGAATTGTAGCAATTGATGCTAAGTCTCGAAGAAAAGGAAGAGCTATCCAGGAATTCGGTCTTTATTTTATGATCCAATGAATAAGTATGAAACCCGCTTATTTTATGTTACTATTGTAAATTTCCTCGAATTAGGAGCTCAACCTACAGGAACTGTTCATGGTATTTTTCTGAGGGCAAAAATGTTTCGTTTTAAACACGCTTTTTAATTAATAAAAATAATAAAAAAAGGGGAGATAAGTCATGCGACTACGTCTAGGTCCAATAAATTTATCAATAAATTTAAATTACATGAGATTTCTATATTATTCAAGTTTCGTGTCATGGTTGTTTTCTTATTATCCTTTTTTTTTCCTCTTATTATATGCAAATTTCATGTATATTAATGCCCTGCGACGCTATATACGTAGGCAGCTTATAAATTTTCAGTTTTGGATATGGAAATAATAAAGATTTGAGTCGTTCAACCGAGAATGATAAAACATGTAATGTATGAAAGAACCGAATCAAATGAAATAAGGAACTAACTTCCTATGGAAAACTTGGAAGTTTAATATAATTTTTGATAAATTAGAAAAATTATAATTTTTAACGAATAATATAATTTTGTTTTTTTGTTACTATCATTCATAGATAAGCGTATGATCCTCTATTCTATTAGTGTGTCTAATATAATTATTTTCGTCTTAATGTAGTGCCAATCCAACAATTAAAGAAAAAAAGTGTCTATTCCAACATATTGGGATTGACAATAGCGCATTGTGCCAATAGAATTCATAATAAATAGAATACATTCTATTTATTAGGTCCACCATTCATTATTTTTTGAATCACGATTCTTTTTTTAATCATCGTGAATTCGTATGACGGATCATAAATAACTTAATCTAACGGATCATAAATAACTTAATCTATAGATTAAGTTATTTGATTCTAGAAATTGTAGAGGATAAATTCTAGATCCTTTATCCTCTATTTGTCAATAGATTCTATTTATTCCTGACAACGATTGTTCAAATATCGTATAAGTTTATTCATACGGTATAATTTAATATTCTACTTCTATTGTATCTCTCCAAATAGCAAATAAGGGTTGTTAACTCAATGGTAGAGTACTCGGCTTTTAAGTGCGACTAAGGTCTTTTACACGTTCGGATGAAGTAAAAAATTCGTCCATACCGTCGGTAAAGTTAGTAAGACTACGACTGATCCTGAAAAGAATAATAAATGGAAAAAGCAGCATGTCGGTCTAACAATCTTGACTTGATTTATTAAATCTTATTTGATCAGAAGCGTATTTTACCAAGGAATCAAATGTATGAGAATATGTATATTCTATACAGCGATGTATAATATATGTTATTTGAACAAATCCAAATGTATTATGGAATAAGATCGAATCAACACACGATTAAGTTGACTGAGTCAATGGAGAAAGCTAGATGGCTTGAATCATAAAGAAAAACCAGAAGACCGAGCTTCTGTTCCTCATTTGAACGAGGAATTCCTTTTACTAATCAGAAGTTAAGAGCACTTTAGTAACCGATAGGGGGAGTTTTTCCCTGTATTAGATCAGGGATTTCTACACCCGCAATGAATCCTAAGTACTCAAAGACAAATGTGTAAGAGAAATAGTGTACTGACCAGCGAAATTTCTTCGCTGAGTCAGGAGAGCGATCGGACTGCCAAGATAAAATCTTTTCGTTCTTCCTCATGACGAATGAATATTTCTTGTAAAGAGAATATTCAGATAGGATTCTCTATTCTTTCCCGACTAAATCGCACCATGTAATTTCATAATCCAAGAGGTTATTTTAGGGCCCGGGTTTTTCTTAAAATGGATGAGTTACAAAGATATGGAAACAAGCATAAATCTTGGCAACAATGCTTTTTATATCCACTTTTTTTTCGAGAAGATCTTTACACAATTGCTCATGATCTTTATTTAGATAAATCGAGTTCCTCCGAACCGACGGAACTTTCAATTTCTAATTTTTTTAGTTTCCCAACTGTAAAGCGTTTGATTCGTCGGATACGTCAACAAAATGATTCAAATTCAATTGGTTTATTCAGGAATTGTGATCCAAATCGATTTATTAATAGCAATAGGAACTCTTATTCTGAATTGGTACTAGAAGGTTTGACAGTTATCTTGGAAGTTTCATTGGCAATGCAATCAAAACATTTTATAGAAGGAATGGATGGATGGAAGAGTATCCGATCAATCCATTGCATATTTACCCTTATGGAGGATAAATTCCCATATTCCAATTATGTATCAGATATACGAGTACCCTACTCGATTCATCCGGAAATTTTGGTTCGGACTTTTCGTCGCTGGATCCGAGATGCTCCTTCTTTGCATCTATTACGATCCATTCTACACGAATGGAGAAATAGTTTTAGTGCAGAAAATTTGCAGAAAGCTCTGGTTCCACCGAGGGAGAATAGGAGGTTCTCCCTGTTCCTGTGGAATTCTTATGTATATGAATGTGAATCCTTTTTAGTTTCGCTTCTGAAACAATTTTATCATTCACGATCGTTGTTGTATGGATCTTTTCCCGATCGAACTCATTTTGATAAAAAGATCAAACATATTGTCATATTTCCGGTCAAAATTTCAACGAAAAGGATCTGGTTGTTGAAGTATCCTTTCATATACTATGTTAGATATGGAGAAAGATCCCTTATAGCTCTAAAAGGTACTCACCTTCAAGTGAAAAGATGTAGATATCATCTGTTTAATTTTTGGCAATATTATTTCCATCTTTGGTCTCAACCGTATAGGGTATGTATTCTTGAACTATCCAAGATTTCTTTTTATTTTTTAGGTCATTTTCTGAGTTTTAAAATGAAAACTCTCGTGGTTAGGACCAAAATGCTAGATGATTTATTGATTAGCGATATCATTGCCAATGAATTTAATCCAATAGCTCCGATTAGATCCATTCTTTTATATTTGACTAAAGAAAGGTTCTGTGACATCTCAGGGCAGCCAATTAGTAGATTGTCCTGGACCAATCTATCAGATGATGATATCCTCGATCGATTCGATCGAATGTGTAGAAATATTTTTCATTACTACAGTGGATCCATTAATAAAGATGGTTTATATTATATAAAGTATATACTTCTACTTCCATGTGCTAAAACTTTAGCTTGTAAACATAAAAGTACGATACGTGTAGTTCGGGAAGAATCAGGTTCGGAACTCTTCACAAAATCGTTCTCAAAGGAACGAGAATTCATTTATTCGTCCTTTTCAAAGACTTGTTCACAGAGAGAACGAAATTGGAATTCAGATATTATCCAGATAAATCTCCTGGTTAATTACTGGCAAAAGATACATAATAAACAAATAGAAAAATGATTTGACCAATGAAATGCTTATTAGATCAATTAACTCACTATGGGCTTTTTACACCCGGGAATCCAAATGATTTATAAATTAATATATTGAGAAAGCCGTGTGCAATGAAAATTGCGATTTCTTACTCATTTAAATAAATGATAAGGAGTAGATAATCCACTCCATCCGACGAGTTCCGGGTTCAAGTCCCGGGCAACCCAGATCAATAGGGTTCTATAGACTCTACTATATTATAGATAATCTTATTTGATTCATAAATAAATTAAAAATATTGGTTGACATACAGATATGAATCATGTTATACTGTTTAACAACAAGCGTATATGCTTGGGAGCTTCTAATGATTAAATAAACCAAGTTCTAACCATGACCGCAATTCTAGAAAGACGCGAAAGCGCAAGCCTATGGAATCGTTTTTGCGATTGGATCACTAGCACCGAAAACCGTCTTTATATTGGCTGGTTTGGTGTCTTGATGATTCCTACCCTATTGACTGCAACCTCTGTATTCATTATTGCTTTCATTGCAGCTCCTCCAGTAGATATTGATGGTATTCGTGAGCCTGTTTCCGGTTCTCTTCTTTATGGAAACAATATTATCTCCGGTGCTATTATTCCTACCTCTGCAGCCATTGGTCTGCATTTCTATCCCATCTGGGAAGCAGCTTCTGTTGATGAATGGTTATATAACGGCGGTCCCTATGAGCTAATCGTTCTACACTTCCTACTTGGTGTAGCTTGCTACATGGGTCGTGAGTGGGAGCTTAGCTTCCGTCTAGGTATGCGTCCTTGGATTGCTGTTGCATACTCAGCCCCTGTTGCAGCTGCTACTGCTGTTTTCTTGATCTACCCTATCGGTCAAGGAAGCTTTTCTGACGGTATGCCTCTAGGAATCTCTGGTACTTTCAATTTCATGATCGTGTTCCAGGCTGAACACAATATTCTTATGCATCCATTTCACATGTTAGGTGTAGCTGGCGTATTCGGCGGCTCTCTATTTAGTGCTATGCATGGTTCCTTGGTAACTTCGAGTTTGATCAGGGAAACCACCGAAAATGAGTCCGCTAATGCAGGTTACAAATTTGGTCAAGAAGAAGAAACTTACAATATTGTAGCTGCTCACGGTTATTTCGGCCGATTGATCTTCCAATATGCTAGTTTCAACAACTCCCGTTCTCTACATTTCTTTTTAGCTGCTTGGCCAGTAGTAGGTATCTGGTTTACTGCTCTAGGCATCAGCACTATGGCATTCAACTTAAATGGATTCAATTTCAACCAATCTGTTGTTGATAGTCAAGGTCGTGTAATTAACACTTGGGCCGATATCATTAATCGTGCTAACCTTGGTATGGAAGTTATGCACGAACGTAACGCTCACAACTTCCCTCTGGATCTAGCTGCTGTTGAAGCTAATTCTATAGATGGCTAA